TTGCCTATATGTGAACCTCACTCTCTCCCAATCTTCCTTGTTCATATGAATAATCTAGATTATAGGTACTATATCTCCGTGATGAGTCATTGCTAGGTCACTATTATCGATCGCAATCAATCTCCTAGTCGGTGGTACTATCAGACCATACAGGTCACTCTAACTCAATGATGCTTCTTCCATGTATCGAGAACTCTACTACCAATCGAGAACTCAATCTCTAAGCCCTACGTCCCCTTATCCCGAGAGAACCCCCCCCACATCTATAAGCAATCCCATAATATGATATATGTTCTTCTATGCACCCGAATTCACGCAGGGGATCCAGTCCTCTGGCACAGATACAACCTCGAACGGTCCTGGGGTTCACCAATTGGTTGGTTTTTGGGGAGAACTAACGAACGCACACTAACCCAAAAACTCCACTAGAGCTCGGCGGGCCATAAAGCACTAACCAAACCCCTAGAGACTAAGTCCAAATCCTTTCCCTCTTCGGCCTCGGTATCACCTTGGTCCTCTCCCACTCCCCCCTCCCGAGTCTGGAAAGCGTAAAAGTTCAGTTGGCGGGGCACGTTCAGTGATTAGGCAGGCGGAGGAAGTGGACCGACCGGACCCGGGGGAGGAAGCTGCAACCAGGGGATGCGATGGCAAGTGAATTTCGGAAAAGATAAGTACTGGACGACCCGCCCTTTAGTCCCTTTAGTAAGGGCCTTCATTTTTCACCTGCTTCTGGCGGCCCCACCACTCTTTATCGACGACGAAGAAGGAACCGACGAAGGATATCCCTAGCTTCGTATGCCGAGCCTAGCATAGATGGGTAGTCGAGTGGCGAATATGAAGCCTAAACCGATGAGCCCCTTCGGGGGGTGGGCGGTAGGAATGAAGACCCCCTTCGAAGTCTCTTTTTCTTCTTCTTTCTCCCCGGGGAGATTCAATCCACCCTTACTCTTTAGTAGCGGGTTACGGAGATGGAATAGACAGTCGATCATTTATAGCCGGTGGGAGGAGATTCGACAGCTAGTGGATCGACGAGGATCTGGTTTTCTCCCCCATTCCATGTATTGACGTTTCGACACTACTACACGAGAAATAGAAGTCAAACCCGGTCGGAAAGAGGAGAACTTCCTTCCCGATCGCCCGGTGAACTCTCTTTGTCCACCAACTCTAGGATCGACTCGGAAATGTCGAAAATAGAGCAATTGCCGGCCGGATCAACGATTGCCTTTGAATGCTCGAGTGGGAGCCCTGGGAGAGATGACTCGGCTCTTTCTATGGGAGAAGTTGAGCATATCCTAGCTTGCAACAGCGACGAATGAGACCTAGTTTCTGATGGGGCGGAAGCAGGCCATAGAGAATCCTAAAATAATGAATGGGGTGGGCAACTCACTAATGTCATTGAAGGAGCGAGATTGCCAGGAGAAGGGTGGATGATGGAGTTCGGATGAAAGCATACCAGCGAATGCACCTGATCACTCGCTCGAAAGCAGAACCCGCATGCGTCAGCATGACCCCACTTCCATACCATTAATAATGATCCTTCGAAAGCATCACCAAACCCGCTACTGACCGCTGGAAGGTCTGTCTGATTGGGGTCCTGACACCGGCAATTCTCTCTTCTCGAAGCCGTTATCTGGCACGGAGAGTGTTTATCGAGAACGTGCTGTCAAGCAAAGGGAGTCAGGCCTGGAAACCGACAACTAACGATGAGATTAGAACAGCTCGACTGAAGTTAGTTAGATGTAGTCTTCGCCTAAGAAATAAACAGCACATAACCTTACCTTACTTCCCTCCACTCGCCTTAAACCCACTTCCATTGCTCTACTCAAATAAACAGCACACTTGTTGGGCCAGGAGACGAGTGTTTGGACTCGCTTTGGGCCTCTGCTCATTATAGTAGGGTCCCTTTTGGATCTAGTGGAGGATTGTCGCCCCTCGAAAGGGGGATCTGATAGTGACAATCATCGGACGGTAGGTTATCTGAGGGGACTATACACTCCCAAGGGCCGAAAAGCCGATGAGATAGTCCTTCCTAGGGCTGTCTACTTCATTGCTCAAAGCGGTTCGAGTCCCATTAGGATCTTTTTGGTAGTTCCTCGTGGCTATCGAAAGTCCGCTTCTCCGTCAATAATACGACTAGTAGACGGGTAAGATCTTTGGTTGATCATAATGATCGATAGTCCCTGACGATTATGTGGTCAATCGACGGATGGTTGGATTTGAGTGTCCTTGTGAAGACACAAGACTCTTGGCCTGGCTGTAGCTGACATCTCGGCCACGGTGAACCGTAACCCTATGAGTGTCAATTACCTACACTCGCCTTAAAGTCACTTTCAGCGACGTTTAAGAATCACGTACCCCAACTCCGAAGAGTTAGGAAGATTATTAGCAAGAAAGTCTCCTCCGGAGGAACTAACCACTCCACTTAAACACACTTTCTTCGCTTCACTCGTGCTTCTGGAGGGAAGCACTTCGTTACGCTCTCCTTACCTAAAAGTCCCTTACCTTAGGAACGCGCTACCGTCACTTACCTACACTTGCGCCTTAAAGGACCTTCTTCACCTTAGCAACCAACCGGTCGCTAACGCTCCCGTCACTTACCACGCGCCTTAAACACACTGACCTCACGCGACTAAAACACCTACACACTCGTTCCACTCGTGCTTCTGGAGGGAAGCACTTCGTGTAACTACCTCTACCAAAACAACCTAGCTACTAACACACTCGCGCCTCCCAGGAGTTAGGCATTAAGGAAGGAAAGTTCCCTCCGGGCTGCCTAAGGAACACAAGCTGCTGCTGTTCAAGCCGTTTCACTCGTGCTTCTTTAGCGAAGCACTCGCTCCACTACACTGAAAACTCACTTACAGTAACACTCAGAATCACGTACACCAAACTAAATATAACTCACGCTTAGACAAATAAAGCTAATTGACTCAGTACAAGACGTTTCACTCGTGCAATTTATATCATAAGGGCGGAAGCACTTCGTTACACTCTCCTGAAAGCTCCCTGTAAGTAACACTCAGAAAAAAAGGTACACAACTCAGCAGAAGAGGGAGGAAGATTAGTATAAAGTGAGTCCCCCCCGTCACGTAATAGGCGGTCAAAAGACCTGATTCCAGTAACCTGCTGTCATACCGCAGTTACTAAGAGCACCGTCGCTCTTGCTAACAGTGGCCTGACTAGGCGCAGTTGCTAACAGCGACCACGCAGTTAACAACTGTGCCCTAAAGCAGCGCAGTTACTAATAGCGACCACGCAGTTAGCAACTGCGTCTTACTGCTGTCAGTTTCAAAAACTCCATTTTTGCTCCGATTCGCTCTGATTTTCGGCACTGTTTCCGCCCAGAAATTTTGACAAAGGAACGAAGGCTTTGCATTCTCAGGCTCGTATTCACAAACAACATCGACGTTTAACCGTCCATTTTCGTCTTTATTACCTTTATTACTCAGACTCAAAAGCTCAAAAGTATTCATAGGCTTTTTTCTAACTCAGGCTTTTCAGAGGGCCTTATACTAGATAAGGGGCTTTTATTACTATTACGTTTCTTCAAAAAAAGAAAATGGAAAGCAGACAAGACGCTGTTAGTAACAGCGCCCAGACAGTTTCTTTTTTAACTGCCTGTACCACTTTTTGGGACCCGTGCCCTCTTTTTTTTGACTTCTTTGACTTTTTTTTTTTTCGCTGTTCTGGCTCGCGGTTTGCTTATCTGGTTTAGCTGCTTTCTTGACGTGTCCTTGTCTTGCAGGTTATCCCTAAGAGATTGATCTTTAGGGGTCTGTAATCGATTCATTCTCACACTTGCACCGGGGCACACTGAACCTAATCGAACTAGAAAGGCTGGTTGTTGACCTGTTCCATATTTTTGTGGAGGTTGGCTCCGAAGCTCCTGCTAGTCACGGCACCCTGCTCACACTGTTGATGGACTTTTTGCTCTTTACGGGCCATTTGTCCAAGAGGTGTATAGGCAGGCGTACCAGTTGAAGTTGGAGACCCCGTTTTAATCGTTCCATAGGACTAGGAGACCTGAAGAAGTGACCTCGAACCGACTAGAGGTCTATTCGTCGAAAGGTTTTCTCACCTTCCCTCCAGTTTACGATGAATCCGCAAGAGCAAGAGTTTGCGCAAGACCCTAACAAGCAGTACCCCGAGATGATGATGTCGGATGACGATGTCCCGAAAGGTCAACCAGAGAAGGATGAGCTCATCCGAATGCGAGAAGAAATGGCTCGTTTGAGGCAGTAGAACGAGTACTTGGCTAACATGTGTGCGCAGAAGCAGTCGGAGGCGGGACCCTGTCGTCCCCCTCCACCATCCTCTTTGTCCCAGGCACCCAGAACACCCCTCTGCTTATCTTATGCCGGAGTCGGTCAATTTGAAGGGCAAGCACCCCGATCATGCAGAGCAGTCATGGGTCCCTCCTACCTATTCCCATGCCTCTCGACTCACTCGGGTCAACTATGACCAGGAACCCCCGGAAGCAACCCCTCCACCTTCAGTCTCGAACAGCTTCCTTTTGAGGCAAATTCGGGAGTTAAGCGAGCAGGTCGCCGAGCTAAAAGGCGCCAAGAAGGGTTTTCGCCGACTTTTTTCATCATCCTTCCGCCCTCTTCCCGGCAGGATATGTGCCGCCTACCTTTTCCAAGTTCAACGGAAAAGGAAATCCCCGTAGCCATCTAGTCTCCTTTTGCAACGATTGTCCCGAAGCAGGACAAGACGCCCTGCTTATTTGCCTTTTCCCTAGGAGTCTTTCTGGCGATGCCCTCGACTGGTTCACTAGCACAGCGCCGGGCACCTTTAAGACCTTCGACGACTTGGCTCAACGGTTCGTTAGCCAAATTGATTACAACATCGAGGTAGAATCGAGTCTAGCCGATCTGCATGCCACTATGCAGAAATCCGATGAGACCTTCACGCAGTTTATTAATAGATGGAGGGCCTTAGCAGCTAAGGTGTCCTCCCCCATTCCAGAGCGTGAGGCCGTTGGAATTCTTCTCCAGAACCTTTATCAGCGGGGTACGTACTTCTAAGAGAAGTACGAACCTTTGAAGAGCTCATCTGTCGTGGCATGCGTCTAGAAAGGGCCATTCGTGAAGGATCCTTGCCCGCAATAGGGGAAGAGCATAGGACAACCCAGTCACCCCCCGAACCCCCCCTAGAATTCGAAGAGGGGCAATAACAACAATGACGAATGATCCGGGGGCAAATGCCCAAGTCAACGTCGTTCAGGCCGCTCCTCTCCAACTGGAACTGGCCGCCACTCAGAATCCTCAACCTCCGCGCCAGTAGCAGGGGCAACACTACCCCAACAACCAGAACCAGCAGGGCCAAGCGGCACCAGTTCAGCAAGCTCGGGCGGCAGAACCGACGGTCTCAAGCCGTTCCCCCGGGAACAATAAAAACCGGAGGGAATTTCAAAAATGGAAACAATCCCCTTATGAAAATCCTGATGGAGCAAGGATTGCAAACTCTCCCCTCAAAAGCCTATGCCTATTCCCTACCCGCCGAATGTTGACGCCACCCGGTCAATTTCACCGGAATCTAGGGCACTCGCCCCTGACGTATGAACCGGGTGTATCACTCTCGACGCATATCATATAGAATATGATTGAGAACGGTACCATCACATGAACTGGGGATGCCGGGACCCAAGGACAGGGAGCTCCCGCTCAATCTGTTCCTCCCACGAATCCTCAGAGGAATATGGCGTACTTGAAGGACCCATTGCCTAGTCACGCTCCCCAGGAGAACGTCAGCTGTGTCGCCCAAGAGGTGTCGTCCTTCCCAGCTCCTCCCGTTTTGGCCACTATCAACCGTCGTCTATCAGGCCATAAACGATGTGCCGACGGAAGAAGACCCCTCCAGATGAATCATCCGAGAAGTATACTAGTCATTCTGCCGGAAGAGCCTGAGTTGCCCGTTCTTGTAAAGGAAGAACCCAAGGAGAGTGAGCCTGAGAAGGATAAGCCTGAGGTAGGTGCCGTCGGGAAGTCGCTTCTCCTACCCCTCTGCCCTCTATTCGTCCTATAGCTTCCCCTGTGGTCCTTTAGATTGCCCTTGGTAATTCTTTCACTAGCACTACTTTGAATGCTGCTACGAGAACAGGTCGGATTTCTCAGCCTCCTCATTTGCAAGGACCGTCAATATCCCTACGCAGCCCATTGAATTTTTGAGCGCTCCTGCGCCAATGTCTCATCCCGCGCCCGAGTATGACCTACTCGGCCATCTTCAAAGAATTTTGGCCGAAATACCAAATGCGAGTTAGAATTGAAAGTCGAAGCCTTTGGCAGCCAAAGAGGTTGAAGACAAGACCCTTTAAATAACCTGAGGGCCCAGAGGTCAAGTGAATCTTTCTAAAGATGAATCTTCATTCAAATTGAAGACATAGTCAAGTGAATTATAATGACGGATGCAGAAAGGAGATAGGGTGGGTTGCTAATTTATAAAAATCTTTCTTCAGTCCAATCTTCTCCAGCGAGTGGAGTGCATAAGCCCAACAGCTACAGGGGCGAGCCTTAAGCTGAAGGGGGCGAAGGAGCGGGTTCTTAGTACAGCGAAGAACGGGTGATAACTCACCTCAAAGCGAACTCAAGTACCCGGAGAGAAGGTGAGCCCCATCCCCTTGTGCTGTGGCCAATCACGCACAACTCTAATACACCCGCATGAGCTTTCCTGCTTCTAGGGTTTGATCCGCAAATGAATTCCTGGAAGAAAGGTGATTTGAATCATTCAATTCGATCGGCTGAAAGAGAGATTGACCGCCAAGCAGATAAGGCCCTGGGGATAATAAGATTACGCTCGATCGATAGAAGAGGCGTTGTTATAAAGATTCAAAAAGGGAATCGACGTTGTTCAAATTGATTCAGTTCCGAGGCCTTCAAATTCGAATAAGAGCTCGATCGACCTAAACGATCAAGAGAGAAGTTCTCAATAATTCGTTGTTCTAATCAGTCGATCTTCGATTGACAGACCTCTCTATTACTTAGAGAGACGGGCGATGGATGTCCAGGCGACTTCTAAGGAACTCGAAGTTGACCCAAAGACCGATAGTGATGAGCGAAGCACGTCGTGAGAAAAAAAAAGGAGATTTTCGCTACAGGCTTTGTCAATTTGAACCCCGAATTGAAGTGACTTTCGAAGGCTAGAAGGCGGAAGGTGAAAAGAGAGGAATTAAGTGAAAGCCGATACTCTTATTGATTGATCGACTTCGATCTCAATAGTTGTGTTAAAGCAGGATCAAAGTTCTTCTTGGGCGTAAAAGAAGGCGAAATTAGAAAGCTTTACGAACCCACTCACGTCGTTCGCTCATTCGTTCTATTTTCGACGCTCTTCTTTTATCTTAGCTTATCTTTAGAACATTCTTCTAGTGAACTCTATCTATAATAAGGTTAAATAGAACGCGCGTTAGTTCTTTCACCCTGTCCAACTAATCAGTATTAGCCCTCGATAGAATAGATAGTTAAGGCGAACCTGACAAAAAATTCTCTCACTTTTGAAAACACATAGACAGCTTTAAACCATCCCAGGTTTTTCCCTGGTTTCCTCTCCAAGCCAATCGATCGATCGATTGCTCACTCAATTTCTCACTCTCCGGAAAATAGGAATCAACGCTTGATTCCGTTGGCCGCCCTCCCATCCCTAGAAGGACTCTCTTTGGTCTACTCGTAGGGACCTAGGCTCTGCTCCGATTCCCGGTTGATTGAAGGTTATACTTATGGAAAAGAAAGAATGGAGGACATAGATAATCTGACTCACTTAATTATTAAACGGGGGTTTCCTGATTTCTGGAGCACCTTATAATCCTTATCTCGAAGAAAAGAGACTACTAAAGATCCATCTTTCACTCTATAGCCATCCAACCAAGAGATGCGATCTTCCAATTGTTCCGCTCCTCTCTCTCTCTGATTCCACCTAGGACAAACGAATGGGGCAAGAGATTGTTAAGGTAGCGGAGCGATAACCCGGATCAAAAAGCGGCTTTGTAGTTTAATGGTAAGACCCTACTCACTTCCGGATGTTCGCTGAAACCGGCCTGACCCCCCGAATTTGAATAGGTTATCACCTAGTTGTTTACAACAACAGAGCCTTTTTTGTCTGCAATCTTCACACGCGCACCAGTCTCGTATGAAGTTCTTGGCTTTTGAACTCGTCAGTTAGTCTTTCTTTCTGTGTCCGTAGTCTTGTTCGTCTTTCTCGTCTGCCATTTTTTTAATAGGCTTGTCTTTTTGTCTTTTCTTTGTAGCCGCGCATCAATATATATGATACGAAATTCTTTAAGATAGATAGGAGGAAGAGGAAAACCACTCTTCAGCCATATCTTTATCCTCAGAGCCAATCCATCACTCCATCTCCTAAATTTCCTGCACCTGCTCCTGGCTCCTCTCCTACTTCCAGGATTCCTATGCCCTTCACCTCAAAAAATCGATTCTGAAATAGCTCCATCCGGAGTTGTGGAATTTCAACAGATTTTGAGGATGACTGTGAGCCTTCAAATCAGATCTATTCGGCTTTCGCAGGTAGGCAGCTTTCCAGCCCATCTCTAGATGTTCATTTTGATCCTTATCATGCTAATTTATAATATCGGAAGATTCTCCACCGGATAATGATCAAATTTGAACTCGCCCTTCCAAATTCCAGACGGATGCAAGCAGAAAATGATCAAACATCGCAAGAAGAGTGGAATCTAATCTCCTTACATCGCGGAAAAGACAAAGCAGGGAATAGCTTCAACGGCGAAATGAAAAAAAAAAGGGAATAAAAGGCTAAGAAGTAGAGGCCTTGCATCTCTCCCTCTCGCCCGGCTCATTCTCAATCACGATAGTGGCCTCTTAGAACTTTAGAGCTTTGAATGGGCGAGCTTTGCAAAGGGCTGCAGACTAGCTTTTTTTTGAGAATTCCTTAAGTAACTTAGTCAGTAAGTCCATTCGCCGGTATGGCGAAGCAAGGAAAGCGGCTAGAAAGACAAAGAGCTAATGATGACTAGCCTTAACAGGCGCTAGCGAGTCCCAAGGTTCGGGAATCATACATCCCTTATCTGTCTGTGCCTTTGAGTAGCTAGTAGTTCAATAGCGGTCGAGAGGACAGGACGCAACAAAGAAATATAAGGACCTCAGTTCTTTATTCTTGTCCGCAGGTTATTGACTTTTATGGATAGGCTGTTAGGAGGACAGGTCCCCGGTTATCCTTATCTGTATCGGTCTTTCCCCTGCTGGGCTTTGGCTTTCTTCTTTGTGTATTGCTTTAAGATCGATTTTGAAGCCAAAAAAACAGGGTTTATAAACTTTTCCACTTTTTAAGGAGCTCAACCGAGGGAAATCACACTTTATGCCAAAAATCCCGAGTTTGCTACCCGATTCGAGTTTTGATCCCACCCAGAGGGAAAAGGCAATTCAATTGAGGCCAAAAATACGCTGTTTCCTAAACCTGATCGTTCTGATCTCACTTTTCTGACCTGACTTCGGTGAAATGCCAAAAACACCGTGTTTCCTAGTTCGATCTCCTTTTTCTGTCAGTCACCGGTCGGAATCTGTCTTTAGGCGAAAAATACGCGGTTTCATAGCTATAGCTCGATCTTACTACGGGACTTTCTGGATGTTTAAGTATCCCACTAAGCTTGCTCTATCCCTACAGTAAACAACAAGCTGTCTGCTAGCCCAGAGTGGAGGAGAGAGATCCAATTAGCTTACTTTGAACTCTTCCTATCCGAGTAGTTCCTATCCCAGTAGGTAGTAGGAAGCCAAGCAAGGATAAGAGAGAGATCCTATGGTTAGGCCAGTTAGTTAATGCTGGAAGGTTATAGAAGACGAAAACGATGGATGTCCTAAGTGACAATGCCATCGGAAAATATACTCTTTATTCGGACTAGCACACGAGGGCGTTAAGCACCTATCTTACTAATACTAATAAGAAGAAAGGTTTGGAACCCTTATTATTAGAGAAAGGGGATAGAGAATATCTTACCTGTAGGATTGACCATGAACTTCCTTACCTCACTTGCGGTTCTCTAAGGTCTTCCAAAAGGCTTCTTGAAGGTTAGGTTAGATAAAGAAAGATAAGAATAGAATGGATGAGGTAGTTCTTTCTTTCCTCCTACTGGTAGGGTTAGATCAAGATAGACTGCGTTAGAAGCCATTAGAAGTAGCCCTCTCTTGCTATTAGCTCCTGTAGCTAAGCGAATGGGCCCCAAGCTAGGAGCTAATCTCTTTCCTGTAGGACTCAGCATTCCCTGTGCTGGTAGTGGCATAAGGACTAGCATCTTCTTGTTTGAGAGCTATAAGATAAGCTAGGAAAGCGCAGTTTTAATGAATAAAGATACGTAGCGTAGTGAGCGCTTCCCATGTGTGGAGCGTGAAGGTCTCTCTTTCCCTTCTCTTGAGCTCGTTGTCTTTTCTTACTGTGCTGTGTTGGCTGTAATCTACCGCTGCTCGATTGCTTTAGCGAATCAAGCATCTTTTATGCAATTTCGATTTGACTCCACCAGAACAATCTCCATGAGTCTAACTCTTCAGAGAAGTAAAGTCGTGTTTTCTCTTCCCGGACTCGGGTGCTTTTACCTCTAGGTGAGGTTATTCCCGTCCTTGCTTTTCTGTTAGTGGAATAAGGCCTTTCCCTCTCTGTGTGGGAGAGTGTGAAATAGGGTCGCTAGTAGATATCTGATAATAGGAGCATCTCGGGATAGCCTCCATTGAGATTCTATTGCCAGTTCCGTGTAGAAAAAGATAGAGGCATCTCACATATCAAGTAATAGTCATAAAAGAGGTTAGATCTAAGCAAGGAAAAGCGATCTAGGAACAAACTACCAAAGAAGAAGAAGAGCCTGCTTGGCGTAAGTGAACAAGCGAGTGAGTGACAGAGCGCAGAGAGAGGAGGGGATCCGAGTGTGCTTGTAGCGAATTCTTTAATCTGTAACCCAGCACCACGTAGGACTACCGACGTAGGTAGCTAGTAGTTAAAGGTGGGGGTTCGGGCTTCCCGTATTGAGGTCATCGATCGACAGGGTGCTACTCCGGGCTTAGAGCCCCTTTCGTCATCCTCCATTTGTGAAGGCATCAAGGGCCCTCTATGTTTGTTAGTTTGCCTGCCCTGGGTTGGTTTGGCCTAGGATCCCTGGAGCGAGGTAGCTAGGACGAGAGGTACCTCATTAATGTACCTACTCTAGCGGGATTGAGTGAACATACTCCAAGGCTGCGTCACCAGCAGCGCGAAGGTCAAGCGAGATCTCTGCAGTTTGATCTGCTCTTTCCTTCGTATCCGCCTAGCTGAAGCTATCCGAGTAGCGTCTTATTTCGTTACACAACTATTTGTCTAAGAGACCGCTTTTCCTACCTCCGTACACTCTTAACTCTTAAAGGCATCTTGCTTGCCCGTCCCTCCATTCCAAAGGACTGGGATAAGGGCTTACCTCTGTAATATGAACTGCTAGTTGGGATTGAGTAGCAGGGCATTTAGTTCTTTCCTATGCGCCTATTAGGAAGCTCTGGAGCGTGACCAGCAGCCTGAAGTACCCCCGCTCTCTCTGCCCTTTCATGCGCAGTTTCCTTCCTCTCTCTCTAGGGATCGCTATCCAGGGTCGCTGGGCTAGTTCCCAAACATACTCTTTAGTTAGAGAATCTCTTGTGCACCAAAATCTTTGTAAAAAACTAGCACTCTTCATCATACGATTCTTTCCTATGATTATATTATTCATTCCACGTGGAAAACCGTCTACTCTCATTGAGTTAACCCCGCTCACTACGAGATTGAGAGGTTACCCCACGAACTGAGCTCCTTCTCGCTTTTCTTGGCTTGCCGATCCTGTCATATAGGAAGTTCTTCCGTCTTGCCTGGTTGACCAGGCTACCCCTTCACTGATTCAATCTTTATAGCCTCAATCGAAACATCAATTCTATGACAAGTTTCCTCTATCCAAATCCTTCGTTTGAAGCATCTAATGCATCATAAAAGACTTCAATAAAAGGGCCTAAAGCAGCAAGAACCCTCCATTCATCCGCAGCAGATCGTGCTCAAGCTAAAGAGGCTCACTTTCTAGTAAATGAATGCGCGAGCACGGACGCAAAAGCAAAAGCTAATAACAGAGGCTTTCTCCTCCCCTTCGCCTTCCTCTGAGCTTGAATCAGACCCCAAAAAATGCTGCAACCTTCGGCCTAGATATTTTATAACCTTCAGAACTCGAACCAGACCGAACTCGACAAAGTGAGTTCTCTTCCCCGATCCGGTTGATTGCCTTGCTTGTCTAGTGTCACAGTTGTTGATTCGCAATCGGTTGAATCAAAAGAAGGCTCCTTTTTCTTTTTGTCTCACACCAGCAGTTGAGATCGAAAAATCATAAGTCACGATCTAACATCGAATGAACTACTTTGTTAGCGCCATCTCTCCTCAGAAAGCTCTAAACTGGTGACAAGATTGACTTTCTTTTCTTTGGCAGGATGGGGTTGATGTTCAGTGGCTCCAATCCCGAATGGGTGTAGAATGGAACAAGCTCGCATGCTCTAGCTGTAGCTCGGTTGAGGCGGAGGGATTCTATTCCGGCAGTCCCGAACTCACACACTTATACGATCTAATAACACTCTTATTCACTCACTGTGTTGTGTATAGAATCCCTCCGCCTGAAGTCAAGACACCTAACGGATGCGGCGAGAAGAAAGCGCGGATTCAAAACGAGTTTTTTGTTGCAGTAGGAAAACAGGACCTAGCATATTATTTTATTTTAACATCAAGTAATTGCAGCGAAGAGGAGTTAGAGATGAAGGGTTGGGAAAGAACAGGCCCAACCTTTTTCTTCAAAGCACTAAGAATATTGTCAACTATCCAATTCTTTGAAGCACCCGGTCGCCTTTGGACAACGACGTAGGGCCTTTGGACGACTAAGTCAGCTCGGCTTCATGGAGAAAGACGTTTGCCTACATTGGGGATAACGGCTTGTGGTATGCCCACCTCCATGAAAAAAGAGGCTCTCGCTTTCCACGAAGAAGGGAGGCCCACAGAAAGGGTGAGCGTGAGCTATTTCCAAAAGAAGGAAAAGGGGTGAAGCTTTCCTTTTTCTTCAATGAATAAAATAACCTAATTTTCTTTTCTAAGTATTAGAGTGTGGCAGAGGACTACGAAGAAGGAAGGAGCTTACTGACGGGGGGGAATAAGAAGAAGTCTAAGATCATCGGTAGTTGTGGGATGCCCCCAAATGATCCTAGGAATCGGACAACAATGCCTCCGATCCTTCGAACAACTCGAAACCTACACACGGGAGAAGGAGTGGAACTAGGGCCAGGCCAATTCAATCGGACTCTGCTCATATACGTAGGGACAGTGGGACTAATGCTGTATCAATGAATGAACCGGATTCTTTTCTTCCGGGAATCCTTGGGGATTCGTCGTTGGTTGGTGCACTAGGCTAGGCCCCTGCTTTAGGCACTGGCTTCCTCGCCCAATGAGAATGAGAAGGAGTCAAAGGCGAATATCTCTCTGCCCGAATCAATGATGGAATCAGGCCACTGGTCTCGATCGGCCATTCCAACTTCGTCTCCAATCCAACTGCCACGCCAGATCTAGTTGATTGGTAATCCCTGTTATGAAAAGCTTGTCCGTCTACTGATATGATGACGGTCCAGGGGGGTTCCGATAGCTAACCTTTGCCTCCTGTAACCGGGTCTGTTATTGATTTCGTGTCTAAGTGGGGAAGTGCTTTGTATCATTCATTCACGCTTCGAACGAAACGAAGAGAACCGATCACTTTGCCGATACAATGCATACATATAGATAGGGCCTTCTTGAAACTCCTCGTATTAAGGAGCTACTCTCCCCCGCCATGAAATCTCGATTTGACCTTGCCCCGGGAACTCACACCCGAAGCACGCAATGGAGTCCACCTCGTAGCTATCGCGCTTAATGCCGACAAACGGATCCCCATCCGCAGGTAAGCCTAGGATCCGTGCCACATCGCCTAAAGTGATAGAGATCTCCCGGAAAAACGTATTGGTCTCTGGGCGCCACCTCTCCATAAGGGCTGCTATGAGACTGTGGTCTACAGAGGGGGGTACGCCCCGATCAGGTGCCCTAGGCGGTATCGTCGGAAGGCGTATTTCACATAAGGCGCCAGGTTGTGAAGAAGATGGCACATGTTCAGACTGTGAGATCCCGTCCGTTCTATGCTCTCGGGCTCAAAGGCAAATACAAAGAATTAAAGGGTTAATGCTTAATGCCCTTAATGTAATGGGGCATTCATTAAGGGCATCGCGAAGAAAAGAAGGAAAAGCGTGCGATCCAAGAGTGAAAGCGAGCAAGCATAAGAATGCCAAACGACGCTTTATGGTGTCATCAGGGGCACTATCGTGAAGAGGCCAAACCGCTAATAAAAGCAAGACAAAAAACGTGAGCGCAACTTACTGACTTTAGATAAAGACTAGGACCCAGCTTCAAAACTACTGCGCGGCCGTTGCTTGCTGGCTTCAAAGCCGTTGCGCGCTAGCGCGCATACGTTTTTCAGCTTCAAAACTACAGCGCGCGTTTTACTAATAGGCTTCAAAGCCGTTGCTTGCTTCAAAACGATTATGACTATCTATTAAAGTCAAAGGCTTTAGCGCGCAACGGCTTTGAAGCTAGCCGTTGCTTGCTGGCTAGCTGAAAAGCCCCTATCACGTGACGGCTCCCGCCGTCCCCCCCGAGGCTCCCGCGCCTTCTGAAGAAGCTGCTTGCTGGTCCCATCAGAAAAACTAACTATTAAGTAGTTTTGACAAAGCAACCTACCTCAGAAAAACACTATAGTCGTTTTTCCAAAGGTGAACCTGTCTGCTAAAACTATCCCAAAGGCGAACATCTGGATGACTAAGTAAGGCCAGTTCTAGGCCTACTTCATTCATTCTGGATGCTCGCCGAAGTTTCCACATCTAGTTTCCAAAGGGGCGTAAGCGGGCTCATGCGGAGCGGCACTAAGCGGCGGCTGAATACGGAATGGTTGATGACGTCTACTAAAAGAGGGACGCGATCAACTTCGGTTCTAGCAGGATCGATCAACCAACAGCAGGTTTAGGATCTTCAAGGGGTCCCTTGTTGTATAGTCTTCTTGCGGCCTGAAACTGTAGCAGAGGACATTACAGGGGGAATCTCACAAGGAGGCAAGTATGATAGGTCTGCTACCACTTAAGCCGGCCTCCACTTCAACGTAACACCCACCAGGAGATGGAGGATCGAAGATCGGTCTTCTGGTGCGCTCTTAGAGTGATATGCTCTTCCTTCGGTCCCTCTTGTACCGTGGGCGGAAGTCCACGCAGCGAACCGGACTGGAACGCTGCTTCGAATGGAGAGTGCAATTGAATCAAAGCGAATTCAGTGGTACAGGAGTTTTAAGGGGCGGGAGAAATGGAGATCCGGGAAGCTACCTACCTAAATGGAGAACATTAGAAGCATATCAATCACATTATGGCTTTTTTCGCTCTTTAGAGCCATCTCGATCACTCTAGAGAAAGGCAGACCTGTGAATTGAAGTTCCTTGTTCAAACTGTATATCGAACTGGCCCGTCACTCACGACAAGGAATATGGTTCATACAGAATTTATAGATAGGGATCTAAACTCAAGTGCAGCAGAGCTGGTCCTCGCATCAAGTCGAGAGAGGACAGGACGACTCGGTGCACTTCGGGGGAGCAGAATACGGCTGGACCAGACAAGAAATCTCTACCGCCCGCATACTGAAAAGAAATAGGACGGACCGTCACTCTAATAGAAGGAAAGGAGTAGAACGGTTTTTCAGCAGGCTTCTTGAATGCGATCAAAAAAAGGGAACCTACTCACTGCGACCGGTGCCTCTTTCTTCTTGCTTTCAACAATCAAGTCAGTGGGGAAGTTGCATACATAGCTAGGGTGATCCTACACGCAGCCATACTTTGTTCAAGCGAGGAGAATCAACGGGAGTGACAACATGTCTCATGAGGTGAACTTTGTTTTCTTTCTTTCATGCACGAGTCAAGGAAGTAGCGAAGCTTCGCCGATAGATCGCAGAGTGAGGAAATGGAACTGAACAAGATTTGGCGAACGAATCAATGAATCTTCTATAGCTTCTAGAAGCCTATATAGAAATAGAATAGAATAACGGCGTAGGCGAAGCCGGCAGTTCTCAGCGCTTACTTGGCAGAAAGAAATCCATCTGGTTTCCCTGTTCCAAGTTGTTCCGTGGGCCTGTATGACATCCTTCTCCATTCATAAGTCGCTGGCGGTGTCAACAGTGACGCTTATCAACCGCCCGCCCATTATTGACTGGATCCTTCTCGCAAGCGCTTGGAAGCAAGCTATTCTCGTGGCTTGGCTTCGTCCCCGGGCCGCTATTGCTATAAGGGCTGCTCGGCTTCCTTCCCTTCGGCTACCCGGGCGCGCCCTTTGAATCTTCGTTTCGTAGGGTACTACCAGAAGACCTAAATCCAATACGGCCTCCAGTGTACAAGACCCATTTGCTACAGAACAAGAACCAACCCTACTAGATATGAATTGGTTCTCAGGGCTTATAGTCGGTTCTGTTCTAAGGTATTCCCTTTCATGAGCTACGCGAGGTTAGACCGTCGACTGAAAGGAAAGGAGAAGGGACGAGTGGCTCTGATAGCACATAGAAGGCAGTTTTTGATAGCACCGCTGAACCAGTTGCCACTCACTGGCTCCATATCTCCTTCCCTTTCTCTCGGTCCCCCTGGAAAAGCGATATCCATTTTGATATTCCCCACTGACTATCCAGCTGAGGAGTTTACCCTTGCTCTTGTGCTCCGGGGAATAATCAGAGAAGGTGTCTAAAAAAGGGAGCAGAGGTTCTTCACTTACTTCACTTCACGTGACATAGCTACGCTCAGGTTTCACTATGTCAATGAACCCGCGTAGCGTTATGTTATGCCAAGTATATAAATAGAATTTTTTTTTTTAGAGAGAATGTCTAGAGAAAGGGGAAGAAGGAAGTCGCGTAGCTCAGGTTTCACCAACTTCGCCTCGGGTTAACTTCAGTGAAATCTTGTTAAAGCAAACCAAAGGTTGGTTGAACCTTAGGACGGTAGCGAAAGGAACCTTCTAGCTATGAGAACCGGGTCAATTCAAACTCACTGCATACTCCATTCCATGGAGAACCCAGCGTAATTGGTTTTCTCCAGCAGCAGTTTTTCCAGTATTCTTTCAGATGGCCCTGCTACGTCTGCCCACTACAGAGCAGGCCTGACTCCCGTGAGCAGGTACGCTGGCTCTTAGTACGGCTTTACTCCTCCGATCCGGCATGATAACAACTCGAACTCCACTTAGATTCTTTCAAGAGAAGGCACCGAGATCCCGCGTAAGCGTCGTTTGCCCGTTGCCAATAAGAGTTCGTGTCCGCCGGTGTTGCTCCGTTGCCAATAGGATCGACTTGGGTAGTCAGATTCAATTGTGAGATTCAGAAATACGAAAGTCAGGGACCGGAAATCGTCGGGATCCAAAGGTTGTTGCTAAAGGACTGTAAATCCTTGCTCCTAGGATCCAAGGAGGGGTTTTAGGAAGGACTCAAAATCCTTCCTAATTACCGTCACTTACCCTACTAGTGTAGTGTCTACTGACTGAGTCGTGAATTAGATTGGATGGGCCGATGGGGAATCCAATTAGGAGTTGTGGAAAGGACTGAAGAGACTTTGTATCCAGACTCGCGATAGGATCTGAGTGCTCAGTCATTCAATATTGGATGGGTGATTGGCTCTTATAGAATCAAAGTAGAAAAAAAAAAAAAACGAAGAATTTGTTCTCGGTAACCCCCGAATGGTTTAGGGTGTCTCCCGATTGTTTCGCAGAAACAGAGACAGTGACGGCTTAGATCAAATGGGAGATATAGGTATGTGATAGATAGTGAGAAAGATTTATGCGAAATTTTGAAACCTTATGAAACGCAACAAAACAAACAATAGGTGTTACTATTCCTACATGTTCCATTAGTAACATCCCCTTGAGACTTCCCATGGGGTAACTGTGTATCTTGCTTGTGATTAATGCTTCCCGATTCCACCAGAAAGAATATAGGAACGTCGTTACGAGTGGATCCATTGGATCGGCGTTAGGTTAGAATCCCATTTTGACTCTGCACCTTTGATTCCAATATTTTTAGTGATCAATCAATTTGAAATTCCTTCATATTCATAGAGATAGGGGACATGATTCACATGGATATAGTCAGTCTCGCTTGGGTGGGCTGTTAGTCTTTACATTTTCCCCCTTTCACTCGTAGTATGGGGAAGAAGTGGACTCTAGGGGTACTACTAATTGAGTAATCGAATTGTATCAATTGTTTATTAGATCGTTCTGCGAATCGTTTTTTAATCAAAAAATCTCCATTTCAAAATTCCACAGGAATCCAGTAAGATTTTATAATCACCTTTGGATCAAACAAATCTTTCAATTATTCCCGTGTTCGTATTTCGAAACTCAAAGGGATACACATGATAGGAAATTTCTTTTTCCAACCGAATTCTTCCTAAATATTCCATTTCGATGAACCAGTTCTTACCAGAATGATGGATAAACCAATGAGGAGCAACCCCTATTTTCTTTGTTTCCCTCTTTACTGTACTGTTCAAAGAGGGAGTCGTTCTGCTATTACGTAGATACGATATCCACTTTATACTGGAGGCGACATAGACATAGTGGTTGTCCAAAGAGGTACTACGCATAATAAGATCTTGCTTCGGGTGATCCACATATCGCGCACCTACCTTTTGAGACTCCTAGGAATCTGATTTATGCCGCCTCACCTCATGTCATGGTTCAAGCATGAAAGATCGGTGGGGTCTACTACTCCTTTTAAAAATCCGAAGAAGTGACCATAGAACTCCTTGGATCATCTGTTAACGGCTCAATCCATTACTTCTGAGGAATGCTAAAAAAAAAAGGATGACTTGCTTAAATTTTGTATATGCCCATACTATGATTCCATTGTTTCGATAGATCCCGGGCAATAAAAAACCTATGAATTAGAGCAGCTGGATTATTTCGAATTGATCGGAATAAATACGAATGGGTGTAGCGAAGAAATAGAATTGGAGTGCTATTTACATGTAATTTTATGTAATTTACATTTACATATATGTAGATACATATCTTTGATTGATCTATATCAATCCCATATCTTCATACAATAGATAGTGTGGTAGAAAGGTGCATCTAGTTCTTTCTACAAGACTCTCTATTGTATTGGATCTATATACCGCTGATTCAATCCAGTCCACTCATTTCATTTAAGACTTGGAATTGTAATCCCTTTCATTTCTTCAATCATTGATAAGAACTAATAAGTAACTCGACGTTTCATTCAAATGAATCATTTTGACTGACTGTTTTTACGTAGATGATAAGTAAAAAAGGCAGTAGGAACTAGAATAAACAAAACAGTGCAGTAGCAATAAATGCGCAGTACTTCCAGAATCTCATCATCATTTTGAATTTGTGATTTTTTCATTCTATATCCCTCCCCAGAACAGAAGGAGCGGATCTTTGATCTTTGATTAGTATCCCCTTTCCTTGGATTGGGACGCATACATCGAGAATCCAGTGTGCAATTCATTTGGATGAGATAGATAGAAGGTACCCAATTAGTCATTTAGGTTACACAGAATCGGAGCTAGAAAAAGGGTAGGTTGAATCTTCAAAGTACTCTGTCGGGGTCACTATGTTAAGTTAATTGCGTATCGTACAATAAACAAATCCAATTTTTTGATGTGCTCCCGGGAAACATATGGGTACTCTATTCGATTGATCAGGAACAATCGAAAAAAGCCAGACCAGGGAGGTCTCTCTTTGAATCCTGAATATGGTGATACCTCCGATTGTACCAACCTACATATGTCTCTCCCCCATCAATCGGTACTAGTTATTGTCATTTGGATTCCTTGACCGTCATTTGTCCGATTAGAAATGCGAAACGAAAGAAGGATCCTCCTGCTGGGAATTAGATCCTGCTCTTTGTCCCCCCTCTTCACAGAAAATGGAGAAATGAATTGATCGATTCATCGGATCCTAGGTCGGGACTGACGGGGCTCGAACCCGCAGCTTCCGCCTTGACAGGGCGGTGCTCTGACCGATTGAACTACAATCCCAGGAAAATGAGGTGTACAGTCTCAAAATCTTTATTATTTATAAATGATTTCATTCGAACCATTTATAATCGCCGTGTTGTAACAGAGACACGAATGATATACTGATATACATATCTACATAGATATGTACTATAGTGACAGTGACACGGATTACTAGTCATCCTGTGGTTATTGCCAAATCGATTGAGAATCTTTCTTTCAATGAAAATTTGTTTGTCCTTAATACTTATAGATCATAAATCGTTATTGTTAGAAACATCAGAACATGCGGAAACAAATGGAGATAATATATCAGAAAATATGGATTCTTTATTCCTCCATATCATGCATTTTTTTAGGACGGATTGGTTATATCATCCTCATGGATCGGTGAATTCTTGGGTCGAGCTGGATTTGCACCAGCGTAGACATATCGCCAATTTACAGTCCGTCCCCATTAACCGCTCGGGCATCAACCCAGGAAGAATCAATTGTAGGCTTATTGAGAATCCATGATCAACTTCCTTTCGTAGTACCCTATCCCCAGGGGAAGTCCCCGCTGCCTCCGTCGAAAGAGAGATGTCCTGAACCACTAGACGATAGGGGCATACCTGCCCGAGCGCCATCATACTATGCTCATAGTATGAGCAGTTTTTTTTTGAAGAATATGGTAGAACCTGTAAATCTGGGAAGGGATCGACAAGTAATCGAACAGATTCTTTTTCTATGCGAATTCGGGTCGACGGTACGAGTCGAATCCCTTCATGACATGATTCGATCAAATATATTTGATCTATGTCGGATTGGTACACGTATCAATCAAGTGAATCTCGTTCTGATGGGTCAATAAAAGCAATTAGGATAGGATCGGTCTTGGAACAATTCACTGCATTGAGACTTATATACTTATACTTATCTATATATAGTTGTTTTGCAATTATCCCCCTCACTACGTAAGTTAACTCACTCCGTTAACACTTCCTTCGTCGTTCTCCGTTCGGTTTGGCGGGGAGACTAGTGCTAGCTCGAGACTACTATAATACAAGAACTAGCTCGTGTCCCCTGTAAGAAGGGACATTCTCCCTTGGCCCTCACTTCGTTCGTTCAGTAAACGGTCCATCTCCCAGTATTAGTGAGCCGTCTATAGGCAACGAGTGCGAGTGGAGTTTCTAGTATTATATATACTATTTTGATAGGCCTATCTCGACCCGAACACAAGCTCAAAACCCTCACACGAGTTAGTGGTCTTTAGGCAGCGATTGTAGTAGTTCAACTCCTAGTTGATGAGAGTGACTTCGGGAGTCAAAAGAGTAAAGGTCATTCTCTCAATTCCAATCGAACGCAACTGGATCTAGTATGAACTGGCGATCAAAACATATATGGATAGACGGTTCTCGAAAAACGACGTTCTTTCTGCTTGCTGGCTCGCCCCTGTAGCTGTTGGGCTTATGCACTCCACTCGCTGCCTACTCCACTCGTCACCACTGGAGCAGATCAAATAAGGAGATCTGAGTCGGGATCTCCTTTAGATGCTGGGCCACGTCGTACGACTCAGTTACCTCGTCACGTCTGGCTGGCGCGGAGGTGGGATCTTTGGCATGGCACAAGCCCTCTACGCTGCACAGGCTGATAGATTCGTCCAGAGCGAGTCACGTCGTTGACTAACGGATTTGAATGTGGTTCTGCTGCTAGCTGTGCCGCGGCAAGGGTCCTGGGCCGAGTCAGGGTCAGCACAGGTCAGGCACGTTTGAGAGTTAGGGCCGCGATTACTCGAGGCTTTGAGCTGCGGGACTCATCTTTCCGCGGTAATTGAGTGGCGGGGCTCTTCACGATCCATTGAGATGGATCTTCAACGGAGGGCACGCAAATACTCAGGACGGGTAAGAATCTCCTTAACGGGGGTCGGAAAAGCGGAGACTTCCGGGGTGGTTGCGACTGGAGCATGGCTTGGGAGTGGATCCTTAAAAACTCCCATCTTCGGGTTCACTGCATTCGCCGCTGCAGGGGCGGCTCCTTCATCCGCGACGGCTATCTTTACCTCATTATTCGATTCTGTTTTTTGCTTTTCAACGGGAATGCCCTGAATTCTAATGAAATTAGCAGTATACGTTTAGGTTCCACGCTGGAGGGAGAGGATCTGGCAACGGTCGACGAGGAAGGAGCTGTATCAGGCCGCGCTCGAGCAACAAGGGGATGATTTGACACAAACAATGGAAGCCCCTTCAGGAGTTGGGGTGTAAACAGGCGTTGAGGCTGCTGCACGCTAGTATTCGCACCGTTATTCCCTTTATTAGGAGGGACGGACTCTCCTGTAGTCTCTGCAGCTGCTGCGGCTAGAGCAGCAGGGGTTGCTGCTGTTGATGTTGCTAAATTGGATGCTGATACTACTGAACTAGAGGTGGGGGTAGCTGATGCTGCTGAGGATGCGATGGGGCGGCTATCGTCAATGGGGCGTCGAGAGATGGCACTGACTTCGTGGCTTCCCTGGTTTCCACGATTTCCATTTCGTTTATTGGGATTAGACGTCGTTCCATCCCTCATCCGATTGAGTGGAAGCCGAGGGGCCACCCTATTAGTGACGTTGGGAAGTGGAATCGTGCCTTCCTTGTTAGCTGGAAACCTTCCTACTATCATGCATGAAATTCTCCATCCTCTTTCCCCGGGACTGAGAATCCCAGTATTCCCCCATCAGAATGTAGCTCGCCAAAGGATTGTTCGAGGTTTTGAATTGAATATCCTATTTTTTTATCGCTTTCTAAGCCCCTATTACGTAAGGGGGAACAACCGTCGGATGCTACGGCCTTGAATCTGCCCACATACGTTGCAAAGGACTCGTCCGGCTTCTAGTGCAATTGCAATATTTCAAATTCATGGCCCGTCGGAGCAACATTGATATTGTAGCAGGACTACTTTATGAACTGGTTGGCAAGCTCAGAAATGTTTTCATTGAGCCGATCGGAAGATTGGTGAACCAGTCCAAAGCCCACTAAGCTCCTCTGGAATAGTCGGATTAAATTGGCATCATCCTCGGCAAACGTCAGTGCAGTATAAATATAATGACTGTAAATAGGCCTTAGGATTTTCGGTCCCATTATAGCGATGAAAAGAGGAGTATATCCAGCGGGGAGCCGGGTTGTAGGAAATAGGCAGAAAGAATGAAATGATGTTGCTTCTCGCTTGCCCCCTATATTTTCGGTCATCCGGGCTTCGAGTTGCTGAATGTATCGCCGGGGTCATGAGCGCTTGGTCCACTTGCAGACTGCCCACACGGCTGAGGGCTTAAGGAAGTTTAGTGTGAAGGGACCATGCCTTGGGGAACATGAAAAGCTTGAGGCGGTTTGACCATTCACTTGTGGGCCTACTGAAGGGGCCTGTTGGCTACAAGAGGGTCCCGTTGCTGGGGCTGGATTGCATGTAGGGAGCACATGCGGACTGTGCGTGGGAGCCACTGGAGGGGTTTAGCTGCCTGGAAGGTCAGCTGTAGAAGATCTATCATTTTGACTGGCCTGGATAGGGACTTCGGGTTGTGCTTCTCTGGTTGGTGCGAGTAGGGTTGCGAGCACTTCGGTGAGCATGCTCCTCAATTCATGCGTCTCTTTCTTCAAGGCGGCCATATCCCTCGCCCTTGGGCTTTCTTGACCGTCTCAAATTTGCTCTATCTTTCTCCTCAAAGGAATAGCCCCGCTTAAAGTGAAAGTGACTCCATAGCCCTAAAGGGGGGGGGTCGTGGCTTTTTTCGCTGGAGAGGGTTAGGATCGACGGGTTGGTCGCCTGTATGATAGGGGCTTTCACTTCCTCTACTGCTCTTGCGGGTTACAACGGGTTCGGTGCGAGTGAACCGACGTTCTAGCTAGACGGGCTCGCTTAGAATCAACCATTTGCAGATGAAATTCCCTTCGACCCTCCGTCGGTTCTTTTTTGAGTTCCTCCAAGGGATACCGATGATGAACACCTCGGTGAAAAAGAGGATCCCATTTCGTCAGACGATAATGAGAAATTTCTTCGATGGAATAAAATGCTTAAATCAACACTCCCGGGCTAAGCCTTTCCACGATCTCCGTCAAGGATTTTCCTTTTCACCAATCCCTTTGATGCTTGTTGAATGATTTTTCAACTGATATGTCGTCCCCTCGAGCTGAGATTTTGATTCTATTTAGGCGGATACCGAGCACCGTCAATATAAGATAGGATTTTTTGCTTTTTTAGGAAGAAGGAGAACTCTCCTAGTTCACTATAGGAATCCTTCCATTATCCTCAACACCCATCCGTCAACCTTTCTTCTGGATGCTCTCCATTGATTTTGCAACCCTCACAGGCATCCGATGCAACAAGAGATAAGAAACCGGAAGAGACTGAAGGGAAGATTTTGACAAGGTCATCTTTCCAGCTTGAGTGAAAAGCGTACCTTTCCAATAAGAAAGCTTATGCCTCATTAGGTCAAGGATCGGGTCCCACAAATCTTTAGTACCTATCGTGGAAAAGAGGGATACCCATTTACTTAGATGGAAATGACTCCCTCACACAACCTAGCTTCCGAACTAATGCTCTTTGTGGCTATCTACATTAGCACACAGGAGGCTGCTCTTATCAAACTTAACCAATTTACATTCTTTTTTTTTTTTTTTACCACCAGGATCTTTACTTCCCTTGCTTGGGCTACCCAGCTCTCGAAGAAGACTATAGTCTCGTCCACGAATTGGAGGTTAGAAAGAGGAGGCATAGAATGGGCCATGAAAACACTATCCATTTCCCATCTATTACAACCTTTGATGAGGCTTCTACCTAATTATACCATAATTATGAGGAGGTAGGGGAGATGGGATCACCTTGACATAAGCCTCTCGAGCTCTTAAAGTAGCCGCGAACCATTGAGAAGGATTGAGAAAGTCGTTGTTTTGGTTATGCATCCTTCATCTAGCTAATCCATTTATGGGAGAAGCCAAACCTCTCAAGTGCATCCCATAAAAGATCCCAATCCACTCTATCATACGCTTTATTCATATCCAAAATCTGAATTGCTCCTGGACTACCCGCTTTCTTAGTGGAATGGATAGCTTCATGCACCAAAACCCCATCCAGAATCTGGCGGCCCTTCACACCCTTGTGATGGCGAAAAAAATGCTTGGGGGATGTCGTTTAATCGCTAGCCAACACCGTCGGAGATGATTTGGGAGAGGGAGTTGCAAATGCTAATCGGCCTGAACTCCTCTACCTTAGTAGCGCCAGGCCTCTGTGTGATATAATTAACATAATATAAACCGAAAAATCGTTTTGAAAAAAAAAAAAAGAAAAGTCTTTTAAAAAGAAAGGAAACCCATCTGGACCTGGTGCTTTGTCCCTAAGGAGAGCAGCCTCCTTGACCTCTTCTAGAGAGAGAGAGGTCTAGAATGCTGCTCATTAACCTGGTCGAAATTCACAGAAGTGATTATCTCCCATCAATCAGTCGCATGACGATCCTCACAAGTAAAGAGAGATGAGAAGTGGTTAAGAACAATTCTCCTAAGGTCCATTTCCACTTTTCAATGTACCATCATCCGGATCCATAAGCTCCCCTTCAGATTTGAAAAGGCCTGGTTGTAAGCTTTGTTTGGGCAATGCCATGGAAAAATGGAGTGTTCCTATCACCTTCATTGTTCCAAGTAACCCTAGAGCACTGCTTCCAAAAGACCTCTTCCTGCGTAAGGGCATTGTGGCATGCAGCCAAAGATTTAGAATGAATAAAATGCTAAAGGCATCCATATCACCTTCTTCAGCCATCTCTTGGAAACACAAAACGATGTTTTTCAGCTGAGGAACTGGTTCCCAAAAGCCTCCTTACTCCATCAAAAAAGGTGATGTTTGAGAACCTGCAACTGCTTGGGAAAAACGAAAAGGGCCTGACTATAGAAATCGGTTGACCTCCACCACTTCGCAATTAAGACAGAGTCGGGATGACCTAACCGCATAAGCTAAAACCAGAAAGGATGGGGGTCTTACCCGAAAAAAAAGGAGTTGTGTTCAGAAGCCGGTCCATTCAATGTCCGAAAATCAGCCTCCCCGATCACCGGAGAAAACAAACCGGTCCAGACGACGAAATATTGCATCGCTCCGCTGTGTCAGTTGGACCACGATCCAAGAGAAAGACCGACGATGTGAAAGAAGAGAAGAGTCCAGAAGAGGGAGATTTGAACGAAAGACCGACGATCAAAGAGAAAATCGTTCAATTTCATCATACCTTTTTCTTTTTTTAAAATCCCCTCCTTTGTCAGAAACCGCAGGCATGTGTTCAAAATGCCTCCCATGCCGACGGTCAGATAGATCCTGAGCAACCATTAGTTCCGCCCACTCGTCTCTCAATCACCGAATTTGGCCCCCGCCGAAGCAATTTACCAGAGAAACAAACATAGAAAAACTCCACCGTAAGAGACAATGAAAAAATTCCTTCCTCTCATTGATTTTATTCCATAGAATCCACATGCCACCAAACAGACCAAACGCTGGAAGTGGAACTAAAAGAAAGTGACAAGACTACCCTGATCCTTTACTAACTCCATCTTCCTCTCTTCAACCTTTGTCTCCTGAATGAAAATGATATCAATTTCATTCGAGACTCAAAGTCCGGCCACCGCCCTTTGAGAGTGCTTAAGCTCCTTCCCTACTTCTTTCTTTTTATTGGGGTTCTGCTTTTTTCTCCCCTTCCTCGACTGCCTAGTTTTGAGGCCCTTTCCTTCTTTTGAGATGCTAGCTCTTCACACGCTCCTTTTTGTAAGTCATCATCCTTCTTTATCTTAGCTTTCTTATTGCGAGCTGCTTGAGGAGATTCGACGGTCTTCCCTATTGCCTTCTAAGTTCACCTCAGAAAAAAGGTGCTCCAAGCCCTCCACTGTGACCAACTTAATCAGGCCAGCATTTTCTTGACAATTTTTCCTACAATGCACCTACATACCCAATCCTCTTCCACTTGAATTCCCCTCTCATCGTCATCACCAAGCGGAGCAAGGGCCTTTATATTTGGGGTAGCAGAGGGCTGACATGTACCCATAGAGGTCCTACCCTTCACTGTAGAGATTGCTTTTCAAATTCTCTTCTGTCCTAGATCCCTCTTCCTCAATGCGCTTAGGTGAAAAGCAACCTCCTCATCATCCTAAGTACCTTTTCTCTAACTTACTTTCTTGACATCACAAATTGAACCGCCGAAAGGCAGGTGCAAGATACGGCTCAGCTCTGCTGAAAAGCCGTATCGCGCAGGAGCGCGATTACCACGTTTTTCAGCAAGCGGGGGCCCCCTTGGAAGGGGGCCGCAGCGCGTCAGGTTGTTGCCGTAGCGCGCTAGCACGCGCGCGGGAGCCAGCTGAAAAACGTAAGCGCCAACGCGCGTTTGTATATAGACGCTTTTCAGCCATGCTTCAAAACTACTGAGCGCGCTAGCGGCTTCAAAGCCAGCTTCAAAACGTATGCGCGGCCGTTGCTTGCTGGCTTCAAAGCTTATTAGTAAAACGCGCGTTGGCGCTGTAGTTTTTCAGCTGGCTAGCCCTGAAAAGCCGTTGCGCGCTAGCGCGCTCAGTAGTTTTTCAGCTGGGTCCACGATCCACGATCTGCTGGGGTTTGCAGGGAATTAAACCTGCAAGACCAAGGACAAAGAGAGCCGACGATTGCCTTGGGAAGATGTTCAGACCTTGTTGACTGCGCCCAGATTCCAAAGCCCTAGGTCGTGGGCTCTGATACCATGTGAAACGAGAGATTTTGAGAAAGAATCATCATTTCATTCATAGATAAAAGAGAGAGAGAGAGAGAAAAAAGTATGAAGGGTCAAAAACTAAATGACCCCTAATGCACAACGAGATTGACAATGGGTAGTCTTTGACAGAAAGACCCTTGACAGAATCAAACAATAAGTAATATACATTGGTACATGTACATATGTCAACACTCCCCCTCAAGCTGGTGAATGTAGATCTACCATTCCCAGCTTGTCAACAAGAAGATTCAATCGATCCTTTCCAAGAGCGTCGAGTGAACGGCAACTTGGTCTTCACTTCTCATATAGGGAGTTTTGATGAGGCCTGCAGTGACTTTTTCCCGTGGCAATCCACTTCTATGTGCTTAGTATGAAACAGAGAAAAAGGAGAGAAAGCCAAAGGATTCCATAGCAACTCCAAGATATACAAGGGAATCAAAGACGAAATGACCCCATGAAAGAAGACTCAAAGATACAATACAAAAGGATATCAACATTCATGGCAGATCGAACATTTCAATGGCACTCTATCATAATCCTTTTCCTGTGTATGGACTGGACCGGCACCATTAGCGCTGTCTGGGAGGCCTTTTTCAAGGTCAACTGTGACGCAGATCCTTGCACTGTTTTGAACACTCCTGTGGAGTGGTGTGGTGTGTCGTAAGGCCTCGCCTTGCTGATTATTGCTTAACAAAAGCTTATGCACTCCACGACTTAATTAATCATGAATCGATCAAAAAATCACCTTCTAAATGACGCATTTGCTGGAATGTTGAAATGGATTACGTAGCAAACCAATCCAGGGCCTCCTCTGCTAGGCTTCTTAAAAATAGGCGATTGAGGGCACCGTCGTTTCCATGGACTTCAGGGCACGCATTATAAAATGACTGTAGATGAATGCGCGGGTCCCCCCAAACCCCCCTGAATTCTATCGATTGGGGGACGTACCCTTCAGGAAGCTTGGCAGATTGAAAAGGACATAAGTCTTGGAATGAAGTCCCCCGCTTGGGCATTTGATCTTTGAATTCCAGGATCTGCTGCTGGGCCCATTTCTCAAACGTCAGCGGGTGACGATTTGATTGGAAAGTTTGAGGTTGATAAGGAGCGGGGATAGATGGAAGGGCGTCGAAGGATAGGTCCCCCTTTCCACTCTTTTTCATCCTTTAGGATGTTGAAATCTCCAATAAAAAATGGGTTATGACCGTCGAGCTTCATCAGCCGCCTCTTCCAGTTCGCTGACAAAGGAGGTCCTCCTACCCTTATAGATAGGGGTGGGAGGGCCTCTAATATTAAGATAATCAATTTGTTACCCGCAGGTAACAACAATCTTCTGCCACCAGTCTATATCCCTGGACTAAAGCAGGTCTAGAGAGTCCAGGTTGAGGACAGTGGCAATCCTACCACTAGTAATGAATGTGCCATGTGAAAAAACACCACGGGCGTCTGGTCTTCGTCCAGGTTGCACTCCTGAAGACGACCATATCGAGATTTTGTCTTCTACAAAGATTTTTGACAGCGTTTCTTTTGGGCCTGCTGCCGAGGCCTCTCACATTCCAGGACAAGATCTGAATTGAGATTTATGGTTTCCCTACTTCTGCTCCCACCCGGGCTTGTTGAATTCCCAGGGTTACATCCTTTCTTCTTCTTGGCAACCACTATAAAGTCTTGTTCTGCTAATGCCCCAGCTTGCTGATATCTTAATTATAACTGTCAGCAGGAAAGCTCCCAGGATCATCGTTTAGATGGTCAGGAGTGGGGGAAGACTCACCATTACCCAGGAGATTGAGGAACACAGGGCTAGGTCGGTGGCCGCGCAAAGAGAAGGGATTGAAAATGATGAGACTTTTTTTTGCTCCTGTAGCTAGGTTCACCGCTATCAAGACTATGATGGCCGTGGCTGCTAAGAAGAATTTTCCAATGCATCAGATGGATGTGAAGAGTGCTTTTCTCAAGGGTGATTTGAAGGAAGAACTCTACATGAAGCGACCCCAAGGAGTCAAGAAGGGGCCAGAGAAGCTTGTGTGTAGGTTGAAGAAGTCTTTGTATGGCCTTTTGCAAGCACCTCGTCCCTGGAATTAGAAGATCAATTGGTTTCTCCTGGGTTCAGTTTGCCAATTACGGAGGCTGGTTTGTACGTTAAGAAGACGGGAAAGGACATTCCTTTTCTTGTCTCGTATGTGGATGATTCGATCGTCGATGGGGCTGACTTGTTGATCAAAGAGACCAAGCAGCAGCTTTCTAAGAAGTTGGATATTACTGACAAAGGTCTCTCACATTATTCTCTTGCTTTATCTGGCAAGAGAGGGATAGAATTTTCCTTAGTCAAGATAAGTATGCTAGACAACTCTTAGAGGGATAAAGCATGAAGGATGACAGGCCAAAACACTGACCCTGGTGTCAAATTGACAAAGAATTCAGGCACGCATGAGGTTGATGCTACTTTATACAGGAGTTTGGTTGGGACTTTTTTTGATCTCGCAAACACTGGACCAGAAATTGCCTTTGCAGTTGGACTTGTAGCCGACGTTTATGCAGTCTCCACAAGAGACCCACCTTAAGACAGCTATAAGGATTTTTGAATATGTCAAGGGAACATTGTGGGGGGTTTGAAGTTTCGGAGAGAGATATCTCATAATGGATGGATGGTAGGAATCGCACTGAACTGATCAACCATTTCAATCCCTTGGAGGATTACTGATCGACTCTCTCTCTCGATCCGGATCCGTAATGTCTGGCATTGGCTGGGGGATCCAATACAGAGAACGATGGCGCAGGTAGAGTGTTGATTGATTCAGATTAGTCGTCTTCCTGATCAAAGAGATTTTGAGTCCAGGTCGACCGATAAGGCAGTCTCCGAAGTATAGAGGTGCTACACTTCTACCTGATGGATTCGAACACTCGCACTCGACCTATCCCTTTCACTGAGGTCGCACAATAACCTCTTCCCCTTCTTTCTCCCACTATATCCCGGGGCAGATCCTTCCAACTCATCTATCTCGGCTTTAAGGGATAGGGGGGCCTGATTGATCATAGGAGTCAATAGTAGGAACGGATGAAGCGATATCCTCGCATACACATCCAGAAAAGAACGAGAAGTCATCCCTAATTTCTATTAGGGCCCACCAGACAATTCCTTATTTATCAACCCGGAGACGAGCTTCAGAAAGAGAAGATCTACTCCTGTCTTCCCCGCACCCGGCCGTCTGTTCCAAGCCTTCCTATCCGGATGCCTTTCTCTCGAATCAATATCCATAGCAGTAGCTAGTCTAGCTGGTCGGGGAGAGAAATGCCGACGAGCTACCCTCCTCTGAGACCCCCTGCCTGAAGATACTGCTCTTGAGGACCCTACCTCCGGATAAGAGGAATTCGAATAGCCGCGGCGATTGCTCCCGATTCCACTCCCGCTGCAACACTGCAAATGAGTTAGGAGTGAAGGAGGCTTTCCCGACGATTCGAATAGAGCAATTGAGCAACTAACCCTCCCTCTCAGCCATGGTCAATCTTACTCTCCCCTCCCTCAGATTCAGATAAAGGGTCAACGTCGACTTGAATAGGAACTGGCCCTTTCTCATGTTGGGAAATCGATGAATCAAATAGATGTATGCCACTATTCCGTCTTTCTCAGCCCAACCCTTCGCGTTATCGCTTCAGTAATCGCAGTCGATCGGACATCTATCCATTACGAAAACTCGTTCTGGCGGCATCTCCGATTCGGTCATCCGGCCAGCGGCGGGGCCATCATATTACGAACGGACGAACTATGCTCTCCTATCCGGAACCGTGGGTCTTTTCGAAGTGCAGTTCGCGACCGGGGGATCGAAAGAAGACCGCTGGGAAGGAAGAGGTTTTAGCAGTTTTGCAATCGGATATAGAGTGGGTAGGAAGCGTCAGCAGAGCTCTTTCCTTCGCTGAGCGAATGCTATCATGTAGGTACTCGAGCAATAGCTGCTTCAGGCGCTCGACCGGTGGATCGAATTGATGAACCTGCTGAACCGAACATGGGGGAGACGAGACCGGACCGTCCTGCATTCAATAAGACCCTCTTTCCAATACGTCGTTTTTGGTTGGCACCGTATTGATCGTTATTACATAAAAAAGATGACTGCCCCTTATGTTAGAGGGGGATTACCGCCTTTTCGATAAAGCGGGTAAGGATATGGGAATGCCCCCACCCACGGCAAGGAGCTTCCTGAAGGTCCCTTCGGTTCGCTGTCCGGGGAGGAATGGGATAGAGAGAGGAGCATAGAACCAAAATCTCCTCTGTTCGTAGTTACCGAATGAAGGAGGAGGAGACTTCAGAGTCAATCTGTCTCCCCTATCAAACCAGGGTCGCTACCGCTCCACCTTGTATTCCTGATCGACCGGCAGGGAGAAGTCGCGCATTTCAGATAGGAGATATTCAAAGAGTCTTGAAGACGGATCTTTTGATCCTATCTCTATTAATTCCTTACCCTAATGTAAGAGATTCCATTCCTTAGTCGATCCGCATCAATAGACGATTGGCAGCGGAGCACTGATTCCCAATAAAGGCCGGATGCGCTCGAAGAATGAATTTCTGCTTTTCACTCCTGGTTCGGTTCCGGAACCAGAGGCTAACAATGGCTAAAAGAGGGAATAGGGGTGGAACGAATGGTTAGGTAGCAGGTTAGGCCCAGTTGCTCCTCTGGTCTAATACCTCCCTCCTCCCATCCTCCGTTTGTTCCTTGACGGCCGTAGCTTCTTGCTCCTACGCTGCTTCCGTCGCTCTATTTGCTGTGGTATCTCTCTCAGTTGGTTAGCTAGTGTCATTGGCCTTCGGCTCGGCTTCTGCCGTCGCTAGAGTAGCCCCCGTTATTGACACGGCTTCTGGCTCTTCGGGCCGGCTACATGGAATTGGCTTGCTAAGTCGGAGTTGTTAATTGGTTCCAGTAAGCCGCTAAACATAGCATTAATCATTCAACTTCCGCCGCTTGCGTCTTTCACTATCATCACCGTTCTTAAGCATGGATTCATATCGATAGGATATATTTCATTCCATATCTCCTTCTGGCTGGCAACCGACCAATCTTTCTCTCTAGAGGGGCCCAAAAGATACAAATACGCTCCTGAGGAGTATTCCTGGGAAATTGACTCCTTCCTTTCCAACCGGATTCATGAGTGAAGGAAAAGATCAGATGGAAAGGACTCTCCTTCCTTCTCTCCCATCTGCTCGGCTACTGATATCTGCTCTACAGCGAGTGATGAAGCTTCGAGTATCCATTCCATCTATAAGGTTCCAGGAAAGAGGGATAGACTAGATGTGATATGGAGCAAGGGGATGCCTCCCTCCATCCATAGTTGATAAGTCCCTGAGGGAGGGGGACAAGGTGACTAAGGAATCAAAAATCAGGGCAAAAACCATATATAGATTTCTTCATCGAAGAAGGCGCCAACTCCTGAATGGGCGGTTTGGTCGGATAAAGGTTTGCCTAACCCATTTCAGTTCATTTCGATGAAATCGACCCCACCCCCTGTTCTTAGACGGAAGCCTGGGAGTAGAAAGCTCGAAAGCTAGTCTCCGCCTCTGTATCTTTCTTTTCTCATCTCGGCGAGCTTTGCCCCTTCTAAATGAGAGAGGTCATGATAACAGTTGACGAGTGAGGCGAGGGGCTTATTCCTCTCAATCGACGAGGGCTTGAGTCCCCTATGGCCAGTACAATGCGCTAGCAGCATCTTCTATAACGCTGGCATCTTCTATAAAGAAAGCTGTCCTTGGGGACTCCGTCTCGTCTTTAGGGACTATATTCATTCCTTAGTCAATCGAGTTCTTGCGTCATCAGCTTTTTGCGTATAATAATCGCTGAACGTACGGCTTGTGGTACCGCTTATGGTACTGCTTGCGGTACGGACTGCTCTTCCTGCTGTTAACAGCGCTTTCCTTTTCTCTTTTGAAGGTTTCAGGCCTAGCTTGACGCGGCAGTAGGGACTGCTTTTCGTGCTAGTGTTCGGACTGCTTTTCTTGCTGTTGCGGGCTGGGTGTCATGCTTTTAGCTGAGGGCTTTCCTTGCTTGGCGCTTTCCTGACTGCTTTCCGACCGTTCTCTTCCCGAAGTCAGACTACTACCGAGCTCCGCACCAGGGCTCAAACCATGCCTCAAGGAAACAATAGCCCCACAACCCAAAGGCTTTCCGAGAGATCCGAGAGACATGGTTCAACTAATGGTGCACTATCCTTCTCCCAAACATTTCTCAGCGAAACCACTGAGTACAACTTATTAAACGGAAACTACGAACAAGATCTTAGAGCTGTCTCCATCATCCACAGCTCCGGGATTAATGTGCAGTTTTTTATGCTGGAGTCATGAATCGCCTCTTTGCACAATTTGTTTCTAATCAACCTTTTTTCCGTGTTCCTCTTTTTAGTAGAAACCGAAATGAGAATAATGAGAATCTCCGTAGTAGTTCCACGCCCCCTCTCGCCCCAAATGTGAGAAGGCGCTTTCCGAAAACGATCAAGGCAGGGATTTCCGGTAGTCATCTATCGCGACAATGGATCAACCCGATTTCCAAGCTATAAAAAATTTACAAAAATTCAAACCACGCTCAAAAAAGTAGAACTCCAACCATTCTCCTTATGGAAACCGCTTGCCACCGGGATCAGCCAGTTGCCCTTGAATTTGGCTTCGGCAATAGATCCAAATAGAGGCTACAAAGCCACCCTACTTTGATCCCCGGATCGCGTTATTGGATTAGCGGACGCCACAAGACAAAGTAGTCGTACAAGGACATTCGGCTTATCAGAGGCAATGGCCTTCGCCTACGTCAAAGACAGCCGATTCGTCCTACTAACATGTCTTCTGCTGGGATTGGGTGTCTGGTGGTACCTTCTGCCAGAGCCCCTATTGGTTCAACCAACGGCTTGTTGCTCACCTGAGTGCGCTAGTGCAATTAAGGAAGCCGCACAATGCCAAATGAGGTCTCTGGGCTTCCCGTGTATTCATCCAAATCAGATCCATGAGAAAGTTATGGACACGTTCACGAAACCGGAAGTCTTTCGATCCCATGCAGTCAATGCCAATGGGTGTGCTTAAGAGCTGGTGGCAACCGAATACCTTTCACACCTAACCCAGGCTTTTGCCAACAACCTTTCTTTCAAAATCCACTGGGTAAACCTAGCAAAAGTCCAGGAACAGCTAAAAAGGCTTGAAGAGACAGTGGCTCGACAGGTACAAGGAGGAATATCATTGTAAGATGCCAGTTCATCCCAAAAGGACTTCAGCTTGGTCTAATAAAGGGAGATTTATTGTTGGCCTTGTCTGTGTTCAACAATGCTCTTCTGGATTTGGAATATGCGGGAAGCGTTTCCTTGTGAAAAACGTTCCTTGAGATCGGAGAGCGGCTCATTATGCGACAAACTCATATGTCGCTGAATAGGTCGCTACTCTTTATAGTGATAGTGACCCCGGAAATGGGACACTTATTGGACCTATACAAGGCCCAGCAGCAGCTTCTCGAGACTACCGGAGCTACCTTATCAGACGAGGGAAGCTACCCACCAGTCAAGCCAGAATTTGGCTCTTTGCCCATTCCAAATTACCCATTGACTTCCGGATGTCCTTCCCCTTTGGAAAATGAGAATGCTTCTCCAAGTATAGGATGACTTAGAATTTGCTTCACAATTGAAGAAAGAGGAGTTGTTCAGATACTTGCTTCCCAGAATCGAGGCCCATAGGGAATCAGGTTCAGTTACTAATTTCCAGCCCATTCTTGCCATAAGGGCTTTGTTCATCAGCCCCATGCTTCTCAGACCTAACCCTCCCTCCTCTTTGCTGCTACAGAGCTTCTCCCATGAAACTAGGTGGATCTTCTTCTTGGTTTCATTGCTGCCCCAAACAAATTTGCAATTGAGTTTATCAATCTCCTGGTTGACTGATTCGGGAATTCTGGTTGTTTGCATGGTGTAAGTAGGGAGTGATGAAGTGACAGATTGGACTAGAAGTGTTCGACCTGCCATGGATAAGTGTTAAACTTTCCAGCCATCCTTGTACCTTTTCCAGCACATGGTGATAGGTTGCCTTAGAGACTCTGCCATGGATTAATGGGACCCCAAAATACTTGCCTAGGTCTGAGGTGAGAGGAATGTTGCAATTAGAACTGATAATATAGTGAGACCAGCGAGTAGGATAAGGGAAAAAGGGGATCAACAAGCAGGAATGGGCCCCCTATAGGTGATTTTTGATCTCGACCTGGACAGGCGCGGATCCTGTTCCATAGCACACGGCATCCCTTCCAGTCTCTGTAGACGTTCCATATACGGATCCCATTTCAGTTGGAAACCCAGAGCCCTTAGTAGCGGACACAGCTGCAGATTTAGTAGCCACGGCAGGCGCAGGAGCAATTCCCTTATTATCAGAGACCACCTGTTCAGAAGCGATCTTCCTTTAACTACCACCTGGTCAAGAAGAATCATCAGGATCACCCAGTCAATAACCATACCCATCAAGGTAAAGTTCACGCGTTCAAGGAACATCAATTGCACTCCGCTCCACGGCATTTATAAGGTGGTCCCTGACCTTCACTTGCATGCGCAACAACATCCGGGAGCCTATCGTACACCGCTCATGGAACTAAATAAGACTAATCGAGACCCTCAGCCTGGATATGTGCTGGGACTCGAATCTGTTATTAGTGGGGCGCGTTAACCAGAAGAATAAGCGCGGCAAGAGCAATAACATGAAAAGAAGCACGTCGGGTAAGGGTATCAAGAGATACCGTGGGAAGGTTGCCCTTTACGCCAGTCATTAAGGATCTGTTCCAACGTCGGCTAGGATCAAAGGCAAATGCCCTATGAGCGCTTAAGCCGAGATTATTCGCCACCGTATACAAGATTCTAAGTGGAAGATTATGAGCCACTGGCGAAGGCTTGATAACGAGGGTAAATAAACGAGTCCGGTTGTGGAAGGGAATGGTAGCAAACTGCTTCCTCTCCTTAAACTAGGATCCCCTTTGCAAACTGACTCAGCCTTAGGTGTCATCCCTGAAAACTGGTATAGGGGGGGCCATATAGATAGAGAGTAGACAGCGAAAACAGGAGCTTCCAACAGTGGATCTGCAATATAGGAATATGCATAAACTGTAGCTCAAAAGAGCTTATCTCCCCACTTCCCTCCATTCCCCTGGCACACACACGCCTACATAAGACGAACGACGGGGTTCAGACCGGGAGCTTCCGTCCTTAAACCAGTCAAATTTTGATTCTTTTTGTACACGAGATCCATAGATAGATAGGCACATAGTAAAGAAAGGCAGAGACCGTAAACTAATAGTAGGATCTGTTGCTGGTTCTGATCCAACTGACTCTAAATATCCAACAAGGGGGGTTAGTGAGGTTAAGAGGTCCAGAGGGAGGAAAACCCGTAGTTTCCAATGAATCTAAACATCTAATCGTGGAATGTGAGAGGTCTGGGTAACCGTAGGGAGGGGAAGGTGGCTAGCTTCTTTTCAGTTTAGCTTGGCTTTTCAGCCAAAAGCGTTTTCAGTGCGCTTTAGAGCACAGTAAGTACCGCCTGATATTTCACTTTTAGGATTGACTATTCTAATTTAGAAAGGTGAAGGGAGCCAAACACGTAGTATCATTGTGTAAGTTGGCACCCCCTTACTTCGTTGTATGCAATGAATTTCATTGTTCAGATCAAGGCGCATCTGTCTTAGGTACCCCCCTTAAAATATCATATATGCACCGCTGCTGATCCTTTGTCCCTTTCTAAATCCAGCTTCAACCGAGCATACGTCTGCCGCGGGAACAGGAAGAACGGAAAATGTACTTTTATGTTGAAGTCTTTCCCGTTGGAATGCTGGGGGGCGCATCTTAGAGAGGAAGCTTCCCAAAGCGCTCTAATCTATTGATTGCACACGTGAGTAGGAATCGGATCTCAGAAACTTAGCTTTCACGGCACGAAAGCAGAAGAATCCCAAAGCTCAAGTCTGAGTCTGAATTCAATGATAAAGAAAAGGGTTGAGTTCCCCGCCTCATTACTGTCAATTGAGTGGAATTCTTATAATCATCGGGATTGAAAGTTGGAGTATCTGCACTGAGAAAGCAAGTGTTGAACTGAGTCTGCCCTCGGGACTTTGATTTCTTGGGTGAACCTTCCTTGCTTGGCTGGTCACTTTCATAAGGAATTCTTAAACCGCTTCCCTCCATTCAAGACAGGAGGACTGGTTTGGTTAAGGTGTCAAGTCACAGGAAGGTGTCAGGTCAAAGTCAGTAGGAATGGGCCAACCCAAGCAAAGGTCAGGGAGTCGTCCCAAAGTTGAAAGATTCGTCGCACCTACGTCGAAAATGTGCAATTCGAGAGTCATTCAAAACGTTTAAAAGGTCTGGAAGCTCTTTCTGCTCAGTCTCCATTTTTGTATTGTCCCCAAGCAGCATCCCTTCAAGTCCCTGCTATCTCGATAAGGGAGGCCGCTTCTCCTTCCCTAGAGATGGGTTTGCGGGCATCGCTCAGTAGTTTAATCTAGTGAGGGAAACCCTACTTATCATCAATAGAAAAAGAAAGAGGGGGAACATAAGAAAAGATTTGCTCTGAGCGCACTTAAGAATTTCTTAGATTGGGACATGAAAGTGAGGAGACTCAAAAGGATAGATTTCGCCAACGGATTTAGTTAGAGACTGACTTTTGTACCCTACTAGTCCGCTGATCTTCCTCAAGGTCAGAGTCTCGGTCCATCTTTCGCACCTGCATTTTCTTCTTTTTTTGTAATGAATGGTGCGGTCCTTCTTATCCTATCTAATATAGAAAGTCTGGTCCTCGAAGCCCGTCCGACAGCTAGACATCTTGAATGAGCAAACAACAATCCCTTACTTTCTACAGAGAGAAAGCGTCTCACCAAGGGGACTTCCTTGCCCGGTAAACCCGACATTCATAGTTAGCCCGCTAACTTCGATTCCTAATAGATGGGCACAATCGAAGGACAAGAAGAAGGAATTTGTTTCCCTAAACTAAATAGGGTTTCTTTGTCTATGTCCCATAATCTCTCTATCCCCGAGCGCAATAGCACTAGAAAGAGCAGGGGCATATCTGCACGCCCACAAATGATTGTGTAACAGACTAGTCGGCTATTGTTCGTTCCTACAGGAAAGAGGGGCGTGCCCTACTAATTTCATTGTGTAAGATACTAGTTCGCTCTTCCAGTTGCTAGTGCTAGTTGGACTGCTCTTCTAGTACTAGTAGCGGTCCATTATGCCAGATCAATCAAGAGTCTTGTAAGAGAATGGTGCGCTCTCCTCCTGATCCCAGATGAGCTTAGCTCCGAAGTTTGGCATTCGTGAGGACACCGTCCCAGTTATCTGGATCGGGCATTCATTCCTGGGTCTCAGTTTGTTGTCGTTTTCTCCGTTGCTTTTCCTTCAAGTGGAGATCTTGATTCAAGTCTCGGAGGATTGGAACTAGAAATGAGAACAAGAATTCCACTCGGGACTGCACATTCACCCGAACAATAGAAAAAGGGGAAAACCAGACAGAGGGTAGCGGCATTCACTCACGATCTACTAAAGGGAAGTAGCTTCATTGGTTCGAATCCAAGTCGTGAGATAGCTTCAAGCGGGGAAGACACTGTTAGACGTCGGAAAAAGCGGATGCAGACGATCAGACGATCAAGCAGACGATAGTGGATCGTCTTATCGTCTGATCTCTCCTACTAGTTCCGAATAAGAGAAGAATTCCCAACTTGAAAAACTTTATCGAAATCCGGCAAGGCGAGTCTAGGAGCACTTTTCTTTTCTCTTAAGGCATCTTATTAAAGACAGAGACAGAAAAGAGGAGATATTGTTCCAGGGGCAGAGAAGCCAAAAAAAGACATTAATCTTGCCACTGGACTATAAGTCTATCAAACCAAAGACAAGATGCGCAAGCAAGTCTATCAGAACGAGATACCGATACAAATACCGTCGGGGTAAGCCAATGGGATACCAAAGGGGTAAGGCAATCCGATAGAGAGATGCCGTTCTTTTGTGCTCTAGCGTAGAGCTCCTGTTACTCGAGTCACAGAACCCGAGGGAAAGAGCTTATCAGCATGCAAGTCGATAAAACCTAAAGGCAAGATGCGAAGATACGAGCTTGAAGTGTCCATAAGCTTGAAGCATATAGGGGCAACGAGCCCTTATTAGTAAAGTCAAGCTCCAAAAAACGAGAGATTAACCTGCGGTGCGGATCTGACTCGACTAAGGAAAGATCTACTCCGAAAGATCAGAGAAAGAAGAGCGTTTGATCTACTAATAGCGGCATAAGAACAGCAACTATACTGGCATTTGCTCCTTACTAAGCAAGACGCATTTTTGAGACATAGTGATCCATACTCTCTTTCGGGGGGCGCCGGCTTGGCGACCTAGGCTCTGTCCACCAAACCAATATCCAATATCTCTGTTGGGGGCCTAGGCTTGTGGGCACTCAGTCTGTTCCAAATCAATATCTCTTTCTTTCTTCTCAGGCACAGTTGCTTTCCTTGATTCGGGCACAGTGTCTTCGTCAAATCGTTGTCTCAGTCTGTGTCTCATCTCTGGTCCTGTGGTTTAGTAACCTTAGTCCAGTGTATCAGAAAGCACATCTGTCTTTCCGAGACATAAGGAGTTAGACTCAGCCTTGATATATGAGCAAGGTCAAAGCATAAACACCAAAGCGAATCTCGTTCAACCCGCATCAGACCTTGTGACTGTTGTTCTATTTCTACCTGCGCATTGAGGACCTAATCTCGATAAACGCAAAGAAAAGAAAAGACCTCTGAAAGAGTCCTTCATTAAAGAGATCGGTCGCTCTCGCTTGAACTGAACGCTTTCCCTGAACTAGAAGTCCTAGAAGTCACCAGTTCCTAGAAGTCAACTTCGAGTACTGCGCTTGCTTAGCGCTTGCAGGAACAGCACGGCAAGGAAACTCTCTCTCTTCTACGCCGGCTAGACTGGAGCTGGAACTGTACGGACAGGAGGGAGATATTCTCTGATCAACCTGCTAAGAGTACTGAACGGAAGGAGTTTTCCTCAAAGTCGCCGTCCCGTAACTGGAATCTACGAGTCGCTTGCACTGAGCCCTTTCCCTGACTAACCAGTTCTCTCTATCAAAGCACCATAGGTGGGCTTAGCTGACTAACGAGCATCAAAGACCTGAGCTTACCGCTACGAGTAGATTCGTAGAGTAGACTGAATCGCCCAGCAAACTTCGGTCTGGCGACCCCCTAACCTAGGTTTGGCGCTAGCGCGCCCAGCTGAAAAACTACTGCTAAAGCTAGCGCGCAACGGCTTGACTTTACTCCGCCCAAGTGCTTGCTTCAAAACGACTATCAATTCAGGCGCGCTAGCGCGTTTTACCTTAGTAATAAGCTTTGAAGCAAGCAAGCTGAAAAACGGTATTCAATGTTACCGCTCAAATCAGAATATCGTACAAATCGAGAAAGCCGAAAGCAGCAGGAGCAAGCGGAGGCTCTTTCTAGATGAAAAGCCGGTTCGGTTCCTTAGTTTACGGTCTGACTGGCCTCTACCCTAACCCCACTGGGGGAACGCTAACAACAACTGCTGCTAATGCCACTGCTGCTAGAGTAGAGCTATCAGACAAGAGCTACCTTACCGTGAAAAACCTCATAAGCTATTGGGAACTCAAGCCTTAACTCGACGCCTTATTGCGTTGCGGCATTCAATTGCTCATTCATTGCTTTAGGCAACTATCGCTACTAGTAGAACACCTTTTCCTATAGCTTCCATGTTGACGGTTGCACCCGACGCGTCACGAAGACTTCTCTAGACGAATACATATTGAAATTCAAGCCCTCGAGTCACTCCCAGAGCTGCAAGAAGCCGAGCTACCCCAACTCCAAGAGCTGCCTTAACTAGAGAAGGGTTGGTTTGGCTGAGCCAACTACCTTAGCAGCCATTGAAGCCGAAGAGGAAGATTGACCGACAGAAGAGCATAAGAATGAAGGCCAGGAAGGAGGAAACTGCCTTAACTAGAGATGGCTGCTTCAACTGGAGCTGGCTACCCTACAAGAGCCGAGCCTCCGATTGCTGCCAACAGCCGAAACTAAAGACACGGCCCGAAGTCCAGAAGCTACAGAAGCAGATTAAGACGACTTAGCTACTACTCTTGTCCGAAAGCCAGGCCTGGAAGACACTAAACCCGAACTGCCTTAACTAGAGATGGCTGCTTTATCCAGAGATGCTTAAGCGGATGATGACAAGAGTACTGCGCCTACAAACGGAGGCTTATGGCACAACTAGAGCGTAGAGCGACGGAAGCCGAACCTACCACAAGAAAGAGGGAAAAATCCTGAATGACTGGTCTGGTGTTTTGATTAATAAAGACATGCCGGCTTGAACGGCAATGAAGGATGAAGCTTTTCTTTCATACCATTCGCCCACCCCCCGAAGGGGCTTCTCGGTTTAGGCTTCATTTTTGAATAGCGCTTTCCTATCTTCCTTCAGCTGCAAGCTACGGCTTTGCCTACTCTTGCAGGGGCTTACACCTTGTTGTTAAATCCATGATGCGCATAAGGTACTCGACTAGCATAAGAAGATATAGTTGACTTGATAAAAAACCTGACGCGTTGCGGCCTTACCCTCTTCCTAGGGGGCTGTCACTTGCGCCAGTATGATAGGGACTCTTCGTTTGCAGCTTCGCTTGCTCTTAGAGCCCTAACTTGCTCCTTCGCTTACTCATTCCCCCCATCTAGTGACGGGGCGTCGGGGGTTGGCTTGCTTGGGCGACTAAAAGTAGGAGTTCGACTTATGATATCTCCTAGCTGGCTTGCCGGACTGACCGACTAGTAGTGATAATACCTCCCCTCCACATCCTCCGCTTGCAGCTTAGGGGTTGCTGGTGACGGTGCCGTCCTCTGAATCCTTCCTATTCGGCTTCTGGCTTCAGCCTCAGATTTGTGCTGCCTTTCGGCCTTCGCTTGCTTCAATGTTGACGTGAATACGCTTGCTGGTTGACTGATCCTTTGAGTTGAAGATTCCCTACTATTTCATACCTTCACAATGTTGCTTGCCGTGCCCATTTCTGTACTAAGGCTTTTCTTTTCTCCGCTTACCCCTATCTAGGTTGGCTCGCTTCGTGACACACTACGGCCGGGGCCTACGCTTGCTCTTTGGCTTGGCGCGCTACTATGCCGGAACGTCGTACGGATTTTTCTTTTGATGCTGGCTGCGATGGCAAAGCTGAACATGGGCCATTGGACTGATTCACATGGACTTTGGATTCTAATACCAAAGGATCTTTCTTAGGGGTAACAACCGGATGCAGAACTAGCGGTTCGACTGGCTGTAAAACGACGAGGCATCCGATTGGAATTTCCAATTGATTGAGGTGGGTCAATTGCGTTAACTGACCCAAGAGACTGACGAGAGTTTCTTCTTCCTAAAGAGTGACCACCACAGATACCGTCACTATATAATATAGGGGCTTCCCAGCACGCGAAATGTAGGGTCAACAGAATCCTTCACAATATACTCAGTTGGGTCATAAGTGGAAGGATCGGACTGAACTACATTCACTGAATTCGAAGGACCGGCCTCACTTGTCGTTTGGTGTGTGGGTAGCGGGTCCTGAATGATACTGGGATTAGGAGGAGGAACAACTTGCTGCGGTGCTGCAGGAAAGACGATCGACCCTGATTCAATAAGGTCCTGGATCTTGTGCCTCAAAGGCAAACATCTGTCAGTAGCATGCCTTTGACCTTGATGATATGCACAATGGGCATTCGGATTATACCACCTAGGCAAAGGATCAGGAACAGGCCTGTGCTCCAACAAAGTTAGCAACCCCTTTCGAGGAGTTGAGGTAGAATTACACTCATTGGTTGATTGAGGGGAGTGAAATTCCTCCGGGGTCTAACCTGATTTTGATTTGGGACTTGAGCAGGTGGCAGGTTGACCGTCGACTTTGCGGAATAGCAGGGGGAACTGGTTGATATTGCTGGGGCCGAACGGCTTGTTGCTGAATTTTAGGATAGGGGTGCTGATAGAATTGTTGCTGCTGCATTGGTTGAGGGGGAAAAGGCTGTTGATAGACCGGTTGTTGTACTCTAGGCTGATACGTTTGCCCTTATTTTTTGGCCGAACGCTTGGGGAGGTTGCTGGTAACCCTGTTGTTGGTTTGGTCCTCCGGGGCTGACCGTCGGCCATAAACGTCGGTTAACCAACTGAACCTCACTCGCTGGATTTTGATCCGGGTGCCAGTGCGTCCTGCAGAACCACTCTTTTTGGTAGGTGCTGATGTTTGAGTGGTGGAAGAGGATGCACTTGGGACAATTGGCAACTTTCCAGCCTGAATTCTTGCTTCAACCCTAAGATAGGGCTTGATTAAAGAAGACAAATTTGGATGAGTCAGAATAGCCAGGAATCAAGAAATCGCTGGATTTGCAGAGCGGATGATCATGTCCATCTGCTCATCCTCTGGCGGCTTGTTTTTTACTTGGGAAGCCATAGTCCTCCACCTACCAACATAGGCAGAGAAGGACTCGCCAGGGTTTTGGGTTAAGGCTTCTAAATCATCCTTCTTGGGTACCATATCGACGATTGAATGAATAATGATCGATAAACATCTGTGATAACTGGTCCCGACGTTTTGATGGTGTTGAGATCTAATGATGTGTACCATTGGAGTGCTATTCCCTTTAGGCTCCGCTGAAATAGACGCATTAAAAGCCTTTCATCAGCACCAAGCTGATAAAGGGCACCGCAATATGCCTTTAAATGCGCTATTGAGTCTCCTGTGCCATCATATTTTGAAAGATCTGGCATCTTGAATTTCTCTGGCAACCGGGCATCAGGAAAAGGACAAAGGTCCTCGAACCTAGTAGGGAATACTTCAACACCATGTATCTTCTTTAACTGATCCTCTAATTGGTTGATTTTTTGTTTCAAGGGCTCGACGTTTTGCCTACCGGTAGGCAAAACCGTCCAGCAAATTAGAGCTGGATGCGTCGATGGGTTTCGTCTGTGACAGCAGCCTTTTCCTTTTGGGAATGTTCCGCCTGAGCTGAGGGTTGGGTTGACGACTGATGGGCATCGTCGAGGAGATTGGGTAGGAATTGGTGGGGCTGAGGGAGGTGGATGAACGGGCTCTTGTCTAGTTGGTCGGGTAGCCTGGAACCTAAAAGATGGAGCGCTTTCCTCACTTTGATATTGATAGGGGAAATCTTCAGCATAGGAATGCTCGGCGCAGTTGGGTTGGGCAAATGAGAATGAAGGGCCCCGGGTGGTGGAGGTGGAAATGCAGCCGCAGTAGGTTGCGAGACGGGTGGGACTGGTGGGGGTTGTAGGACTACTGGTGGTGTAGGAGCTACACCATAGGCTGGTTGGGTGGTGGGTAAATGGGTAGGTCCTACAGGTGCTGGTGGTGTATAGGGTGATGGATGAGGCTGAGCATACATGAATTTTGGATAGGTGGGAGCACAGCTGTACTGGGTACTTACTTGACTGGGAAAAAGCAAGCGTCTGATCAGATCAATCAAGAGATAGGGGTTCGGCCAAACATCTTTTTCCTAAGCAAGGACTACGCTGGCGAGTTACGATTGGCCGAGGGGAGTTCCATCATGTAGCTGGGTACAAATAAGCCAGTAAAAGACAAGTAGAAGCCAGTTAAAGACGAGTAGGCAGGGTACTATGAAGCCAGTGGGGTACGTAAACGGGGACAGATCACATGGTTTTGTACTGGTCAGCTTTGGGCTGGAGATTGACGATTGGCTGAGGTTTGAAATGATCCATGTTACGGAACCAAGACACTGCTGGGTTAAGGGCCTCCAACGCCTATAAATAGAAGCTTCTTTCTCTACTAGCTGCACCGCAGCGCACCCGCTCACCAAGTGGTTGAACCACTTGCCTCGCTAACCGGAAACAACCCGCCTCATATGACAGTAAAGAAACTCCCCGCTAAAGCTATGTCTTTTCATTGCTGTCATAGGTTAGCGGTAAGGGAGTTAATTGATGAGAAGCGGGCCGCGCCTTCATTGAACTCAATCTGTAGCTACTAGCCGCAGCTCCACCGCTTTCATGTTGAGAAGCGGCCTGCGCCTTAACAGCTGCTTGCCGTGTTATAACAGTTGATGCGGGGAGTGGGCAATGAACTGTTTCAAGAGCTACACCGCTTTCATGAACACCAGCCCTCGCCCTAAAGGCTTCTTGCCGTTTGAGAACATAGCGGTCAGTGAAGGGAGCGGGCATGAAAGCTTAATAGGGCATAGGCCCGCCCGCGCCTCAAGCTCTTGAAAGAGCTACTAGCAGCAGCCGGAGCAGTTGCCTACGAGCTCCCCCCTCAGAGGGGGGTTGGGGGGTGGTACCACTTGTTGAGTTAGAGAGAATACCCATTGCCTTAAAGCTTATGTTGATAAGCGGCCTGCACCTTAAGGGAAGAAGCCGTTTTAGAACATAGCGGGGGGATGTGAGCGGTAGCTTCAATTGAGCTGCTAGCGGGCCGGCCCACGCCTTAAAGCAATCAATTGAGCTTCCTGAATGGGGAAGAAAGAACTCTTTTTCGGGTACTAAAAAAAACAAAAGAAAGCAGGCGAAAGCTGGTTGCTGATATGGTTCTGTCCTCCACCATATCAAGGCCAGTTTTGTTCTGTCGATCTTCCTTAGGAACAGGGAAATAAGTCTGACCATCTCAGGCTCAAACGTTTTTGAATCCGCAGGTTCTTTAACCCTTGTTTTAGGGACAATCCATAGGCGAGTGATCCATGGAGCCGCAGCTCTTGCAGAAAATCCAGGGATTTGGATAAAGTCTTTCTTGCCATTTCACTCCCCGCTTGGTATTTAGACAGACTTTTTTGACCATGTCCTTCCTCAAGTCGAGCTCAATACACAATAAAGACATTATGCTGGCTTCTTCCCTTAGCTGGAACGATTAGGTAGGCTTCTTTCGGGGCGGCTTGCCTCGAGTCAGAAAAAGTGGCTTAGGCTTAAATCGCGCGTTTGCGGCCTTGGAGGGCGTTTTACTTAAATGTTAGTACCTGTTCAAGTTTAGACGCAAGCTCAGTCTCAGTCTAAGTTCCTAAATATATGCCTTTTAATGTCTCGAAACCTTCTCCTCGTAGGCCCTTGTCCTCTTCTTATGGGCCAGAGTCGAATGCTTTTTGTCTAACTAATGCAGCAAGGGAAAAATAAGCAAAGTGTGGAAGGGGCTTCTTCATGCTTGTTCTTCAGCCGATAGCAACTTCAGTAGATCGTGGCCACTCGTCTTCCTACTAACCCGCTGACTGGCTCGCCTGGCGGAGTAGAAGAATTTCATTCTAATATAGCTTAGCTTCAACAAAATGAAGAAAGTCATTTTTCATTTCACTCGTTTAAGGAAGCTAAAAACATGAACATTGGCGCAGTAACCTTTTCTTAGTCAGGAGATTTGACACCCCCATCTTTTTCATGGGCGATTGGGTCTAAGGCTTTGTGTGGTTAGATTGCTTGCCCAGAGACAGGCCCATATGAATTTTTCTTTTCTACTGACTTTTTCAGTTAAGATTTGACAGGCTTTGTGGACGTCTCTTTGATTGAAAAAGGAACTTTTGAGGCAGAGCTTTCTCTTAATAACTTAGCGTGTCCCGTATTATCAGTGTCCGGGGCAGCTACTCTCGTCTCTAGTTTAGCACTGATCTTTTCCGGCAATGGAAGCTACAGGTCATCCCCAAGTAGAAAGAAGTTAATCCCTCTAACCCATTACTGGAAGACAATACTGTTTGTTCTTAAGTTCTTAAAGATATAAGCAAGAGATAAGCCAACCAATAACTTACCGTATTAGATTAGATAAAAGCCCTCAATCCGTGTACCGAAAAAGGCTTTAGTCTAAGTCCTTTCCTTCTCTGTACTCCATACTAGCAGTAGGCTTGGGAAAGATCATTCCTTATTCTTCTGTGTGAGCAGTCAAGGTATTGCTCGTCTTCCTTCCCTTTCGGGAAAGTCGAAAATCTTGTTCTTGTTTACTTGGTAGCTGGCTTTTAAGCAGACCTATTTAGCAGAGTGTCCAGCGGAACAGACTGACCGAGACAAGGTATCGAGTCAAGGAGAATCCACAGCGCAATCAGACCTTCTGGCTCTGTTTTCCTCTGCTTTGTCAGCCAGCTTCTTCTATGGTAAGGTGTCGTCGTCGGCCTCTTGCTTATAGGGCCAGTTGCTTATACAGCATATTGAGTTGTTGGTATTGTTCTCTGTTAACTGGATCGATAAAGTCAACTGAAGGTATTGCCTATACTTCTCGCTCCCAACTCGGAACCACTGACAACTTCTCTTTCCTCCGATCAATATGAAATAGTTCTAATCGCCCTGACTTGTGAACTGAAAGATTCTTTGATCCCTATCCCTATCTACTAAGTCCGCAACGGAAAGAGTGATCCGCGGAAAGCATTGAAAGCAAGCTAGTTTACCTGTTAGACGAGCTACGGATGAAGTTTCTCATCCAGGAAACTATACTCTCTGTCACCGCAAGCCACAGAGGCTGAAAAAGAAGCTACTCGCCTAAGCAGAGGAGAGTCGGGACAGGAAATCAGACTAATTAAGGAAAGAGGGATATTAAGAAGAAGGCCCGGCTTGGCTTGCATTAGCCTTTTCTTTAAGGTAATCCGAAGGATTTCGCTTACTAACCTTTTCATTTAAGGACAGGGAAGAATAATTTCTATCAGGGCTGTAACGGGCTCGTTAAGAAGAGAAGGCACCTCCCAATTTCCTTATTTATATAGTAGGTCAGCAGTACTTTGGTTAACTCCTATATTCTTAACTAATTACTTCATTGAGTGCTCCACCACGGTCTCAAAACCGTCTTTCCCAGATCTATGAAAGGTGAAACTGGTCTCAAAACCAGACAGAACTCTGACTTTAGCAGTCGATTCCGTTAGCAGTGGCCCGCCTTCTTGAGATTGTTGGCAGACTCGCCATTCCTCTTCTTTACCTGCACGATGCCCTACAAAGGGAATGTCTTATCGCCCCATTCCCCATTCTAAAACTTCTACTTCTGAGGACCTGAACCTTGGAATTGGATAACAACAAAACAACCATTTTCTCAGACATTGTTTTTCTTCTTCCTAAGCCTAAGCCGCGAGGTGAGACAAAAGCGAAAGCTGCGGGGAAGACCTTTTTATTCTGACTGAGGAGCGTAATAAGTAGTAAAGAGCTTGCTAGTGAAAGGTCTCAAAGCAAGGAGAACAGAACAAGCAACAAAAGAGAATAGGTCCAGTGAGTATTGCACCTAATTCTAAGCTTGCTTGCGTCTGGTCCCGCACCCAGACAAAAAACGTGAGCGCCTCGCGCGACTTGTTAGCACTTTCAGGCTTTGCGGGTTGCAAAGAGGAGATAAGAAAAGGCTCAGCAGGAGATGCCTCTGAATCATCATCAGGGATATCCAGTGGAGCCACGGGAACCCCATTTCCCTGCCTGTTCAAGGCACCTTTGTATGAAACTTCTGCGTTGCTATTGGCCCGTCCCTTTTCAACCCATGATAACTATCACGAAATGAAATATTGAATCCTCATTCTAATCTAGGTAGTCATCCACTTCGAATCGAATAGTAAGTCAATCCGTACCCCAGACTATGGTACGTGCCGTACCTACTAATCTGTCTACATGGTTCATTGGCCGGCTTCCCCACTACTAATGACGAACCCCCGGTATTCCCATCAAGACTCCCAGCCTTTGACCATTCGGTTTGAGCCGAACATTCTTTTGAAAATGCTAACGAAGAAAAATGAGGCCTCCTCAGGGAACCAGCAGAAAGGCTCTCAAAAGCAGGCGCGTACCAAGCCAAGGGCTAGGGCTTTATCCGAACAAGGACTCCCGCGGGGTAGAAGGGAGGGCTTCCACAGAGTCTGACGGAGGAAAAAGAGAAGTAGTAAGCTCGGCAGAGCGAAGGAAAAGCCTTCAGAGAGCGGGGGTAGGCCGGAAGAAAGAAGTCGGGAAGCGACATTACGTTGAAGGATCTCGAAGGTGGTTGAAGACACATTCCTATTCCTTATTCTCTCTTTCTTTGAATTACTCGATCTTATTGACTATTCAAATCACTCTTTTCTTTATCCGTTCGAGAAAGCGGATGCTTTGATCCTTCTTTCATTCTTTAGAGGGGAGTCAGTCGTCATGGAAAAAGCATAACAGATTTACATTCGTGGACCTGGAAAGGGGGTCAACGTGCATGTCATATACGATGGAATGAGATAGATCCCATTCTAACCCCCACCTGGCTGCTCAATACCAACCATTAGAGGTGAGGAAGATGGATCAAACTTCCCAAGGGGATAGGAACGTACTGAATCAACGGGCAGGCAGACAGGACTTTAGCGAACGAGCAATCTCCAATTCCCGCTAATCACTCTACTCCTCCTGCGAACCATTGATGAGCCAGCCGAGCTTGTTTGTTTAGTTTGGTTTTGTCTTTCTCTGAGTAATGCCCTAAGGTTTGATATCCGGGGTCAAAAAATGAGCTAAGCGCCGAGCGAAGAACCGTACCAAGGTGAGTACAGGGATGTGGTGAAGCATACCGAGAGAAAAAGCACTGAAATGAACCATATCGAGCACGGGTCTCACTCTACAAGTTCAGTTCGATGAGCTCCTATCGGACCTGTGAAAGTCTCGTTTTTGACTAAATTCAGAAAAACGGGCTTTGCTGTGCTTGCACATGTACTCAGGCACCGGGTAGGTATGCAATCACATCTCGGTCTCTCCTCTTTCTTGTTAGTCCTTGGCTCGGGCTGGCCCTTTCGGATTAGCTTGTCTTCCTAGCTGCCTTTCTTTCCCCTGCCTTATGACTATCGTACATAGAAGAATGATTGGCAAAGCACTCGACCAAAGCCCTTAGCTTCTAACTTCATTCATTCGAAAGGTCGATCATAGCTGGAATTTAGGAGCAAATCCTGAAGAAGGCGAGAGCTAGCTTAGGGGCCCGCCCCCTCCTAAAGCCATGAGAGTTGGTCAGAAAAACGTTCTCATAGACTATATTGAGGAGTAAGGAAAGGGCTTCCATGACAATGAGGTCCTTCTTGCATGGGCTTGGGCTTGCTTTGATGATGGGTAGGCTTGTTGTGTTTTGGCCCTTCTGTGGGCTTCCATCGAGGAAAGCAGGCGGCCCAAGTCTTCATTTGTAGGACTTTCTTTGATGGTTCATGTAAGCTTGGGTCTTTCATTCGGGCCCTCTTGGGACACCCTGTGGGCCAATGCGTATAAGCTTGGGCTTTCTTAACGTGGCTCATTTGACGACTCAGTACATGGATGTCACGAGTCTATTGGCATGGAATCTTTTCTACGTAAGCTGGTTGTGCAAAGTTTGTTTGTTCATACAGGCAGTGTGATTTGGGGAGATTGAGTTTGCTCAGCAAGGTAGCATGTGCCAGCCAGTTTTTCATTAAAAAGGCAGTCTTCAACTGCAGAAAAGTAGTGCGGAGAACTAGTAAGAATTGTGCCTGCCATCTAATCTAATTCGTGACGCATGGCGAGATTCCTCTACCACTCTATAAATGGAGGCTCGATAAGTGTCTTCATCAAATTCAAATCAAAGAAATTGAGTAATAGCACGTATGGCTATGGCTGTTACAAACAGGCTTTCTGCAATTGCTGCCGAAATGGGGCAACTGAAAAATGAAATTAAAGAGCGTCGTAGAGTGCTAAACCTCTTTTTGAGAAATGTTAGAGCAAGAGATCCTGCAGAGGCAGAAGAACGCATTGGCGCTGCCAGAGAGAACATAAGGGAAAAGCAGAGGAGGCTGCAAGTGCTGCAGGAGGAGCAGCAAGCACTCATTGTGCGGGCTGTCACCCTCGGTGACCGGGAAAACCACTAGAAGAAATGAAAAAAAGTAGTGACAGTCTCAATCACAGCAAGAGCTCAGGTGGGATCTGTCAACATCCCCGGCTCCCCGAGATGCTAAAGCCCCCGGAGTCCCGGAAACCAAACAATGGGTGGTCCCCTAAGCCGCCCTATAACATCCGTCTATCCTCGTAATATTATCTTATCGTGTTGTTTTGTTTGCTTTAAGTTGTAATTGGCTCAGAGAGCTCTAGCTCTCCTTATTAGTATTCTAATAAATCTTATGTATGGTTAATGGTCCGTTAATTGTTTCTTCCTTACTCACGACAACCCATTTTTCACAAAATCGAAAACGGCTGGGGAATATAACAAAAACTGCCTGAAAAGCCAGCAAGCTGCTGAAAAGCCGTTGCGCGCTAAAGCCTGAATTTATAGTCATAAGCGTTTTGAAGCAAACTGACGGACTCTCGTTAGGGCCTTATATACATAAGGGGCTTTTTTGAAGCCGTTGCGCGCCGTCACTAATAGGGGGACGTCATTTCTACTGAAAAACGGAGCCCCGATCTAGTAGGGCGCACTATAGCGCACTCCGGCTTTGAATCCTGTGCGTAAAAAACGGAGGGCGCTCCAGCTGAAAAGGAATGCTAGCGCGCGGGGCGTCAGTCAAGTACTTTAAAGCCTACGCTTGCAGCTGCGCGAGCGCCCTATCACGTGACGGCGCCTTACGTAATAGGGGCTTTCCTTACGTAATAGGGCGCAGCTTGCTCCTTTCTGCATCAAGTTGCTCTTATTGCGGCGGCGGGAAGGACCCACGCCGGCTTTTGACTGGGTGGGCTAGCAATGCGAGTTTCCAACTGGAATTTGGTGGGAGTTCAGGATCCTACAGTCTCGGCCGGGTGGTAAGGCTCACCTAGTCTAGTGTCTTTCCCTAATTGCAAGGTGTTCAGAAAGCAACTCTCTCACCCGGTCCTGAGAACCTCTTCTTGTCAAAGAGCCCCACCCAATTTTTCTATGTGCCATACCAAGGCTTAGTAGAAAGAGAACTGGTCAAGACGTGTTTGTTGCAGGCTTCCTGCTTGTTAAGCTCTTTCTCGCTTCTTCGAACCAGTCGCTCGTTACAGAAAGTGAAGAGCTTGAAAAAGCAGAACCTTTCTCCGTGGTCCAATCCATCTTATTACTCTTTATTCGGCGGGAGAACGATCTGATGATTTGAGCGGATCCCATTTTTCTCTCTCCTATATGATGCTCCGCGGATGCAATACAATAAAGACTAGTTGTTCAACCTAAGAATAAACCAGCACCAATTGCTTCTCGCTGCGGTCACACAAAGCCGGCGTGGGCCGCTGTGTGGAATCAGAGATGGAGGAAAGAGTTCTTCCGGCGTGCAGAACCTAATTTCGGACAGGACAGAGAAATCCCATTTCCTTCCGAATAGCATGAGCTCTTTTGATCTCTGGGAGCGGGAGATCAAATACGCCCACATTACCCTTTCCTACCGCAATACCAAACGTCGCATTGCCAACAGCCAGAATTCCGTAAGTTAGTGGTCCAGGAGGAGCTAAAACCACTTTCAAAAATCCAGGAATGAGTAGAAATGAAGGAAGGAGCGGAATTCAGGTCAAAACCTTTGCGAGTCCAATCTCTTTCTACCTCGGCCACCGCCGTTTGGTTTTGGTTAGTTAGAAGGAATGGGAAAGGTCAATCAGAGATCAGAAAGACTTCGGCAGAGGAATTGAAGATAGAATGAGAGCCGGTTCACGAACGAAACTACTATGGAGATCCGATTGATGGGTTGATCCGCCAATCAATGTGTTTGGTCCAGTTGCTTGGACGACAATCTCGGCCGAGTCATTAATAGGGAGGGGCGAGCGAGCGAAGCCTTCAATGTTGGAGACTTTGCTTCCCCCCCAGACCCCCCTGTAGTCGGCATTCTGGTAGGAATGCCTCCGTCGGTCGAAGAGCCGGCGCGGCGTATTGGTTAAGTACCCAGAGTCGGGATCAGGTGTCTGATACTGCTGTTAAGGCTGTTCATGCCCTATCTTTCTTTTTCTTTCGTGGCCGAAAGAGGGGAAGGAAGCGGAGGGGAGTTTCGGGAACACCCGGATTTGAAAGTTCAGCCCTACCCTATAGTAGAGTCTCTTTTCCCTATCTAAGCTATATCAACATAGCCCACTAGAAAACTAATCCGCTTGTCAATTCTTGGTGTAATACTCACTCGTAAATGATTGGTGTCAGAAATTTTCACTGATCAGGTGTGATCAGTCTCATCCGTGTAAGAATTGGGAATTCCTCTTCCAACTCGTCCCGGAATGGGCGTTATGGCAAAGAACAAGAAGAAAACTACAGGAGGAATTTGTCCAATAGTAACAAATGGTGCCTCCACAGGTTGACATCCGATCCAACCTAGTAGTAAGCGATCCGCCAAAAGCAACCAAAAGATTCCTTGGTGAATCGGGCGAAAACTTGAACTACGCACATACATACTTTTAAAAAAAGGTAAAGCCGACAGAGATATAGAAACTGGTGCTATTGCGGCTACACCTCCCGATTTGTCAGGTATACTGCGAAGAATGGCATGGATCGGTAGGAAATACCATTCCGGCACAATATGAGGCGGGGTGGGCATCGGATTAGCAGGTATATAATTGTCGGGATGCCCCGAAACATTAGGAGCATAAAAAATCCAAATGGAAGAAAAGATAGCAGAAGCTACCCGACCTACTAGATCCTTTACATAAAAATAGGGGTAAGGAGCAATTTTATCCATCTCTGAATGTACACCCAATGGATTATTTGATCCATATTGATGCAATGCGGCCAGATGAAGAAGACTGGCGCCTACTAAAATAAGGGGGAGTAAATGATGGAGACTAAAAAAACGATTTAAGGTGGCATTGTCCACGGAGAAACCACCCCAAAGCCAAGTCACTATGGTATCTCCTACTACAGGTATGGCGCTAGCTAAGCTTGTAATTACTGTAGCTCCCCAAAAGCTCATCTGACCCCAAGGTGGTACGTATCCTGTAGAAGCTGTCACAATCATTAATAGGAAGATTACAACTCCGAGACACCGAACAAATTCCCTAGGACTGCTATAACTCGAATGATATAGACCACGAAAAATATGAAGGTGAACCACAATGAGAAACATACTTGCCCCATTAGCATGCATATAACGGAGCAACCAGCCCCCTTCAACATCTCTCATAACGTGTTCTACGCTGTTGAAAGCTAGATCCACATGAGGTGTGTGATGCATAGCTAAAAAAACGCCAGTCACTATCTGAATGACTAAACTAATACCAGCTAACGGACCGAACCCCCACCAATAACTAAGATTGCTCGGGGTTGGATGATCTATCAAATGCTGGTTAAGTGTGGAGGATATAGGTTGTTTAAGAAGAGAGAATCGTTGGTTCCTTATAGTCATTTCTCTTTTCCTATCGTGACAACTCCTGTTCCCCCCCCCCACCCCCAAAAAAAAACCCCTTGTTGCCTTGATTGAATTTTGCTTCGCTGCGCCCTGAATCAATCAAAAAGCTTATTGATTTGATTCATCCCATTTCATTTGGGCGAGAGGGAGGCAGTGAGTCACCTGGGCTACGGATTTGTCGGTTGGTTGATTCTCGAAAGAACCTCTGGAAAAAAAAAAGGCCCTCGGGTCCCGACCCACAAATGAATAGGAAGCGGGGCGAGGGGGGTTTGGGGGGCTTTGGGGGGGGGCCGCCTTGCGCAGCTTTGGAAAGGAGAGAATTTCAGAAAGTCACTCTCGGAAACTCTTATTGGACGAGAGAGAGTCAATATGATATTGGCGTTGGTTCTACCAACGAAACGAAGAACTTATTGGTCTTTATCATTCGGAAGGCTCAGTCCCACACTCTGACTTCAATGGTGGGAACAACCTCAGCACTCCGGCGCTCCAATGAACAACAGTTCTCCGCCTTACTCTATTTAGAATAGTGGTCGATCCCTCGGGAGTGACATTCATAACTTAATGTTATGTTCACGCGGTGATATTCTATCTTTCCAAGAGTACTACCCTGTACGTAGTCTATGTCTGGGGAGGCAGGTGCGGTAGAGAGGTCCCCCACTTCGATTCCCGTCCCGTTAGCATCTCCGATCCGAGATAAGGGATTACTCCGTTAGGTCTTTTCGGTCCGGAGCCGGCCGGTAATGGACCTACGTCACCTTGCTTGTGGACCAGCAGCAGAGCTAACCGTCTGTTCTATTGGTTTGGTGGTTGCTACCAAGACGATTTCTTTATGCCCATCAAAGGACCTCGAGATGCTAATCCACGAAAAACGAGACGAGAAATGCGAAAGAACTCATATACGGAACGAGGGCGACCAGTGGAAATACATCGGTTTCTGACTCGTGCAAAGGAACTATTTCTTGGCAACTTGGACAACTTATAACGATGTTTGTCCCGCATATCACTGGGAAGATCGGGATCTTTACAAAAGGCTTTATAAAGCTTTCGTCTCAATTCATATTTAGCCGCGAGCAATCTACGTTTGTGATCTCGTATATTTCGCTTCTCCGACATCTTACTGAGAATTCCCCTCATCTTTTTGCAAAAAGCCGCTCCACGGTGGTAAAGTCTCATCTTGTGTGTTGGCCGAAGTGACAATAGTCACATTGAACCCTCGAATATGCTCGAAGATCTCGAAATGATCTTCCAGTTCCGGGGATAATTCGCAAAACTCCGTTTCCATCGAGAATTGAATGGGGTTTTCCCGTATTTCGACCGGAGAATCTAACAGAGACATTACTGTCGAGATTCTTACCGAAAAATTAGACATTCCATGCCCTCGGAGAGTGCTTTGTCGTGCTAGGTCACTGACATATCCTTTTTTTTCTTTATCGGACCCCAAGAATTGATTGGATCGAAACGACTTTCCTGTCGAACCCCTTTGTGTCTGTATGAATCTCTGACCGCGCGGAATCTCCATAGCCAATTTTCCATTTTTGATTCTGAAATCAGAGGGTGCCTTTGGTACTACTCTTATTTCACACGATCCAGGAACTTCCATAACGTTGGCGTGATTCGGTTTGAGCAACGGATCCTGACGTGATACATCTTCGTAATGAAAATGGAGTGGAAACATGAGTTGGCTTTGCCGGTTTCGATAGAATGAGCACTGTGAACTATCTGTTTCAAAAAGATAGTGGTCAGAATGAAACTGAAACCTTCTCCTCATCGCACCCAGGCCAGGCGGCACAAGGGGAAAGGCTTTGACAACTCCACGATTTGAGGCCCTCGGATTCAATATAAAGAAAGAGAATCAGAGAGAAATAGAAAAGACAGTAGGCTTGATAAGATAATCGGCAGAAACCAACCAAAGCAGACCACAGTAGAATCTAGGGGAAATGCCCTACTTTCGCACTGAAAGCGCGGTTGAGAAACGTACCCAAAAAGTATAGGAAAGGAAAGGACGTCACGGCATTTCGGAGGGATGGCCTTGACGTGAGGGAGTGTTCAACCCTCCAATGGGGCGGGAGCTGAAGTCGGTCCCTGTTCCACTGCCTGCGGGCTGAGGCACTCTGTAGTAGGTGATGAAATCGGTGGCCCCTCAGAAAAGAGGCCCCTTCTTTTAATAGTATAAGCGCAATGCCTTTATGTTTGCGTGAAAACGCATTGTTGTGTTAAGCTAAAAAAGACCTGCGGAAACTTTTGATCCCAATCGGCCCGCTACACGACTGGGCTTTCTCCTGTAATGAGGAGGCGGACTCAACCTCCCCCTGGTGCATTTTCAAACCTATCCTACTCTCTGACTCTCTCCTTTTTTGAGGATCGTCGGGTTTGAGACCAGCTCTTCCATTTCTGTAGGATGGAAGGGACCCTCAGTCAAGACGGCGAGAGAGAGAGAAGGGAGTTAGTTCCAAAATGAATCGATGAGGATGCGGACCGCCTCTTTAAACCATTTGCTCTCAGCGTGCGGGAGCGAGAAAGCTAGCATAGGGAAGGCCCATGTGAAACGTTCTGTACCCACTGCCAAATCGGATTTAGAAAAGCTCAAACTATAGATTCAGAGCGTAACCCGGTGAATGAGACGAAGGTAGAAGCACCAGCTGTAGACTTTTACATAAGTGGATCCAGATCGACTAGTAGCAAAGCCAGTTGTCCGAGTCTCAGCAGCAGTAGTAGTCTCGAGTGGCGGCGTCTGGTTCCGGTGTTCGCGAATAGCCCGATCCCGGAATGAGTAGCGAAAGGTCGTGCATGGTTCCCTTATTTCCGAGAATTGAGGTCTTCCTCTATAAGGGAAAGGAGTATATTTCTGCTCCCCAGAGCAGGGGGTGTGAGCGATCGCAGCGAATTGACCGACCGTTTCTAGATCGATACTTAGATGCATGCATGCATGCTGCCCCTCCCCGCGAATTGCTTGCTACGAATGGATATGCCTGGCCAGCGGAGCATTTCTTATTACTACGGTGTTGGGCCCGACACCAAAGAGTTTATTTCATCTCCTACTGCGGCTTGAACGCTTCTCCGTGATTCCCTCCCCTCAACTAGCCGAGGATACGCGGAATCGGGAGTCTCGTCTATGGTGGCAAGAAATGGGGAAGCCAGAAAGGTTGGGCATTAATCAGTCGTTGGGAAGGAATAAAAAGCATTAAAGGTTCAGTCATCGTTTCCGGTTCCCTCTTGAACCCGTCGGGTCGTGAGACAAAAAGCCATGTGAACGTACGCACCAGCCTTTTAATCCGTCCATCCCCCTTGCCCGAGAGGGGTTGATCCTTCCACCGCCCCTACTGGCCCGAGAGAGCGAACCAAGAAAGCGAACAGGGATTTGATCGCCTACTGAAATGTCGGGCCGACGAAGGAAAGAAGGAGCGGGAATGGGAGTGAGATAGCTATCCGATAGAAGTATATGCTGGACGTCGAGTGGCATGTTCCCCCTCCTTCCGATCGAGTGAGAGGGGTTACGGACCATCCTTTCCATTGATCGGATCAAGAGAGCTATCCGATCCTAGCCAGCAGTACTCCTCTATCTCCCGTTCAGTCTGCTCCGATCGAGTTGAATAGGACATGATTCTTAGCCAGCCTTCCACCGCCCCGATAGGGCGCCGGGTAGACCAATCCAATGAATAGTCCAGCAGAAAGGTTGGGGAAGGAGGATTCGACGGATCGATCACCCGCTAATGAAGCAGTTGAGGGGACGAGGCGACATCAAGATCGATTGCCAGATCAGCCTTTATTCCGTCTCCTAAACTCCCCGTTTATAGGATTGATGCCCCCTCCACATTATAAGTCGAGTAAAGATCTGAACCTGGTAAAGAAGGAGCAGTATTCGGAATCGGATATCGTTCCCCTCCTCGAAACCTATATGACCTACCCGCTTATGATGCGATTTCCTACTCCGAAAGCTGTCGACCCACCACCCTAAAAGAGATCCATCCCATCCATCTGATGACCTCCTTTTCTTTTCCACCGATGTCGGATTGAATGAAGAAGTCTCGAGTTGGCCATCGACCCCTCCTGCTGCTCTAGCCGAGTACAAAAGGAATGGAGAGGAAGCCGCCTCGGGACCGGCTTAACCTCCCTCGACAAAGGGAACTATAGATGCTAACCCACCCGCTGATGGAAGTGTCCCGTACCAAGCTGGGGCCCATCTAAGTGATGTGCGCGGTACAAAGTTCATGGTGCAGAACTCTTTTTGTTTTATTCATCCTATTGGCTCTACTCATCCGAAATAGATATCTTCCAAATTGGGGAATATCAATGAAGCCCCTTTATTAGCCCATCCATAATACGAATGAGAGTCCAGTTACTCTGTTTTCATCTAGAACAGAACGTAAAAAGACTCCGTCGAATATCTGGAGTCGTAGAAGTGAAGATTAGTTTCTTATCATTCAATGAGCATCTTGTATTTCATAGAAATTGGGTGGGGGCAATATAATCCTTACGTAGAGGCCAGCCTATCCAACTTTCAGGCATCAAGATACGTTTCAGGCGTGGATGATTTTCATAAGAAATTCCCAACATATCATAACGATTCCCGTTCTTGAAAATCAGCACTTTTCCAAATCCAGAAAACAGACGGGATTCTAGGATTCCTCCTTGGGGCAAATACTTTTATGCATACCTCTTCGGGTTGATCCACACCATACTCTATTTTCGTAAGATGATACACACTAGCTAACAATCCGCCCGGCGCTACATCATAGGCACACTGGGAACGTAGATAATTGTAACCATATACATATGAAATGACAGCAATGGAATACCAATCCTCGGGCTTTATTTGTAAAGTCTCTATTCCTTGGTAATCGAAGCCCAAAGATCTATGAACTAGCTCATGCTTGACTAGCCAAGCAGATGAACGACCCTGCATCTTCTTGATCTCTCCCACATTTTTATGAGTATTTCACATTTACGATGAAATTTATGAAGATTGAACCGCTGTTTGTTATTCTACACAAACACACCCTGCCTAATTCACTAATTCGTGGGAAGATACTGAACTTTTGTATTTGAAAAATGTTTCAGAAGATCTCTCTGGGGGAGTCATCCTTTAT